TGTTCGAAGTAGAGCACTCAAAGCAAAAAAGAGTGTACTATGCTGACGAAAAGGGGAGGAGTTAATCCCTTGAATTTGTTGTACATATGATCACGACAGAGGAGTTTGCCGATGATCATGAGAGAATTGATGATGAATTGAATGTGGATCCTCCTTACCCACCAATAGCCAAAATTGGAGGATTAACAAGAAACATCATGGAGGCCAACATGGTGGACACAGGAGCCACTTCAAGGAACACTAGAGGGCGCCCGAGGAAACATCCTCCTACGCCTGATAACGAGGAGGATATTTCGAAAAAGGGAGAGATATCATCTGATAAAAGGGAGGGCGAGAAATCTAAAGCTCCTCACGAACCTCCGAACAACGAAAATACACTGGCTGATGAAGAAGAAGAGCTTTTTCTCAAAGGCCTCCAGAAGATGTTCCAAAGGCAGGAGGAGATGATTGAGAGGTTGCTGGAAAGGGAAGCTGAGAAAGATAGGATGATAGCTAACCTTAGTGGCAAGTTAGTAAACAGGGGGCCGGCTAAAGTGCCACCGAGTTAGAAGATAGAGTCTACCAGTGACTCTGAAGAAGAAGAGCAGCCCAGATCCTTTCGAAAGGGGGCAACCTCTAAACAGAAGGTGCTCTCCCCAGAGGATATACAACAGATGATAATACGGCAATTAGAGGCCCTTGGAGGAATGGGGAGAAAAGAGGCTAAGAGAATGGGTCGTCCATATCCTCCTGAAGTGGATTATGTCACTTACCCCCGAGGATATGTGATACCTAAATTCAGAATGTTTACGGGTAATGCTGAGGACCCCCGAACAACACTTGGCACATTTCAAAGCCATGTGTGCTGATACCAACACTAATGATGCATTGTTACTGAGGCAATTCCCACAAAGCTTGTCAGAGGCTGCTTTCGAATGGCAGGGGCGGGCAAAGCAAAGTCTTGGAGTAGGATTGCTCAGACACCGCCGAGAACAAATGCTTCGCGCCTTGGCTTTCAGCCCTGTCTTTTGAAAATAGAAATATATAAAGAAAAAAGAAAAGTGATTTGAATATTCTTTTTCGAGTTTCTAGTTAGGTATTATTTGAGCGTGTATCTTGAAAACTATCATTCGTAATATTTGTCGCTTGATGAAGATGGGATTTGATTTCCTCAATATGTGTGCTTTTTTCTCTTTATCAACTATGAGATTTCTTCCTATGGAACGTGACTTTCTGGAGTGTCAAAGTGTATTTTCTCTTTGGTCTTTTTATCCTCTTTCCATACTCCACTTTGAACGTAAACGTAGCAGCAAGGCTTTCTTTGTCCATGGCTTGAACGCGACTGAAACTCGCTTTTCTGTCGAGCACTTGTAGCTCTTGGGTCAAAATACTATCTCAAACTACCAGACACAGTTCGTTGCCAGTGTAAGGAAAGCCCATAGTAATAGGGGTAGGCAGACGGAGATTAGAGAGTGCCCCTACATCGAGTTCCTCCACTATGAGAGAGAGCTACTTCGTTCTTCTTCCTTGTACCAGTATTCATACCTGTTGTGGAATTCCCGCCGGGACGACCTCTATTTTGATATGGTTTTGGGGTAGTAAAAAAGCCTACAGACCTTTGGTCTCTGAACCCTAGGAGCAACGCTTTCCAACGCAAGCGAAAAGGAGGCAGGCTATGTGACTTGAAAGTCATAGATAGAGGGAAAGGCAAGCTTTGAAAGAGCATTCTTCTCCCCTCGCTTCCTCGAGAGTGAGAAAAGGAAGTCCCTATACATACCTCTTCAGTCAATTCCTTTTTTTGGTGATTTCTTTCGACGCAGGCCAACGTTTTTTCTTTGCACTTTTTCCGGGGCGGCTTAACACTACTCTTCTTTCTAGTATAAGATCGCAGCTTGCACTTTTTATTTCCTTTCGCGAAGGCTGACTACTAATGAGTGCCCTCTTTTCTTCTCTCTTGGGCATTGAACTTTGACTTCCAAATCTGATTGATTCACTGAGAGCAGGGAGACTATTGTGATCTTTCACGTCTGCCTGTGTACTCCCGCTTCTGTCTAGTGCACGTTTCAATCTTCAGCGTGCAAGTATCTATTTATGTGAACTATTTACTGCTATGTAGGAAAGCAGGCGCTCCCCTAGAAGGATCCTGGTTATGTTCTCTCTATTTTTCTATTGTGTTTTTCCAATATTGAAGAGCTTCCTTCCTTGTCGGCTTTTTTGACTATAAGTAGTCTGCTATTTACAGCTTTGTATACTAGGATGACTGGGGTTTTAGTATTCGTGGAAAAAATAGAAGGGGTTGTCGGAATTCCGGCGTCAACAAGGGAGCTTTGCTACAACCTCTACTCCTATGGTTCACTCAACAGATTTTTGTTATCTCTCATTTTTTGAACGCAGCGCGCCAGGTTTCATTCAGGATTTTATTAGTATCTCATTCTTTTTTCATTCTCAAGCTCTTCAAGTTAGAACAACTATTGCACTCTTTATAATGTTTTGAACTTCAACCTTCCATGGGAAATGCACTACGTTCATGGGGGATTTCTAGTTGGAACCATGCAAAGGAGTCATGACTAATACAATGCATACTGTCAAAAAAGATTGGCAGACAAAGTCTTAATGACAAAGTCCTAATGTTTGGTTGGTGGAAAAAAGTCCCTCCGCGCCACCCTAGTGCTGAGCTCAACTCTTTTTTAGAGTGAAATTCCTGCTAGCTCCACAAGACCTATGGTTAGAATATGATATGATGCAAAGAAGGCGCGGAGCGTTTTCGTTTAGAAAATTTGTATACCATAAAAGTTGACGCGGGAGTTAGGGAAGGTCCACAGACTATGTATGCCGAACGTAATCCTTGAAAGGAGTGGTCTTAATGAAAGAAGCATCAAAATTGAGCTTGAGACTATTGGGTGGAAAGATCAGGCTAAGGGCTTCCTGACTTCTTTTTAGACCTTCGAAAGGGCTTCAGGAGAGTACCGTATCTCTGGTTGAAACTTATTATTCAAGACCTATTTATCGACTGTAGATGCTGATCGGGCCCCTCAATATCATGTAATTTGGAGAAGTCTTTTATTGTCCTTCCTGCTGCCGAATAAAGATCATTCTCTTTTGCCGGTTTACAAGCGCCTTTCTGACTACATCCAACTGAAACAGCCAATCAATTAGTTTCCAACCCAGGCTACGAACCAGCGTCACGAGTCTGTCCTGTAGTTAGGTAGCCTTCGGCTACTGGGGATCCGACCACCCAAGCAGCTTAGGCCGATCTCCTTCCAAGGATTCGGTTAAAAGAAAGGACTAGCATAGCAGGATGGGATGGGCAATAAGCAAAAAATGAAGAAAGAGGTCAGGATTGGATTGCTTATTCGTAGTTTGGAAAAGGGGCTCTTGGTCGTTCCCAAGTATTTACTTGACACCTTTCGAAAATGAATGAAGGGGAATCCCCTTGAATGTGATTCCTTGAAAGCGAGGAGAGCTAGCTTTGAAGCTTCTATCTTACTTGCTAAAACTCCTAAGACGAGAAAGCAAGCTACTAATCGAATTTCTGCCTTCGATTCTGTAAATCCCTTATTAAAGTATCGGTACGCAATAGCCTAATACTTTCTAAACGACATACACGGCTTATGGCTTGAATTCTGGTATCCACACTTGAACTCTTCTTTGCATTCTGCCTGGGGGTGCTAAAGCTTCATAAGCAAAAGAGAGAAGTCAACTCATCAATTCAAGCTACGTCAAAGAATACGGCTTTCTAATACCATGCCATGGAGACGACACCCGTTCACTACTTTCATGCTTATAGCTCACAACCGGACTCCTTACTTGGAATCTTAGAACTAGCTTTTATTCTGTCTTCTTATTTGGTAATACCATAGACACGAAAGGCTTTTCGTTCGTAACAGACGAGTAACTACTAATGTTACGAGTTCAAAAGGTAGTTACTCACTGCATACGAAAGCTGATAACCGACTGGGAACCTTCTTATAGGCGACTCGATAACTCAATCCAGATACGAGCAAGCTGATAGCTAGAAATCAAACTGAAATGAGCTGGGAGAACTTAACTTACTTACAGCAATAGCACGACTAGAGTTCTTATTTGTTGCTTTGAAACAGATAGCTCGCTTACGACTATTTCAAAGCGGAAAGGAAATCTTATTTTGAACTTGTATTCTTATAAGTGATAGGAGTTGTTGTAAACAAGGAGAAGCAGATCGACATGAACGGATAGACAAGTATGCCCATAACTGGGAACTGGCGCTTTAAGACTCCCGGAATACGATATTACGTCACTTTACTTGCGAAATGAATAAGCTAGCCAGGAAAGAATGGATTCAGTAAAACCTCAAAGCAATGCCGGTACTAAATTGATCAAAGATGATGGTGATCTGCTACCCACATCTCTATCGTAGGGGTTTTTTTAGGACAAAATATGTGACTCTACCCTAAAAGGGGCCATCCACACTATATGCCTGGCGCTTGGCACGTCTCAAAATCGAAATCTATGGCTATGAAAAAAAAAGCATTCCATTTCAAAGGAGGCTCCATCTCTATGCTTCACCAACTCCACCCGGTAACCATCTTCGGTGAATCATGAATGCTAGGTTACGCAAATGGTAAGTTTGAAAAAGCGGGTTGGGTAGTATAACTTTTGAATTGAATCTATCTAATCTACGAAAACATATGAGTACCTCCTTCCTTAGTGAAGTTAGCCGTCTCATATGAGTTGAGAGTGTCGTAAGTCAATTCTGTTCTACTCGTCTATTCGGAAATGCTAGACAAATCCAAAGTCAATCCGGAGTAGTAAAGTCCGCTCACTTTAGGTAATATTCTTCCCTTTCCGTTTTGAAATTCCATATGTTCCACTAAAGAACAACTACAAAGAGTCCAAATTCCAATGACAAGTGAAATCCAGCTAGTCCGGTAAATATAGGAAATCAGGTAAATCAATGCTGAAATACCAGAGTGTGAAATGAAAGCCATATAGGTCATTCTTTCACTCAAAGTGTGGAAGGAACGAGTAATTTGTTAGTCAAATCAACAAATCTCTTCATTTTAAGATCCATCCACCGGGGAGTCACCCACTTCAATACAAGGTGCTGACCAAATTCGTGAGCTTATAGTAAACTATTTAGTAAAAGACGGGCACAATCAATAGAGTTGCGGATGCACTCTCACGGAGGGTCAGTCTGGGGGTGACTTTGCTAGTATTGGACGCCGGCTGGTACCGGAATGGCTGAGAGAGGTGCAAACCTGGGGATCAATTGGAAAAAGGGGTCAAGTCAAAACTTAGTGCAGTCGGTCGAGACTGCTGCTCATACACGGAGCAAGAAAGATGATCCAGTCTAACTGGCCGTGGTCTTCTAACTACCCTTTTTCACTACTGTACCAACACGACTTCGTTAATTCTGTACTTGCACTTTCGAGTGAACTGCTTATCTTTGTGCTTACCCTTTGTCCTATTTGATCTTAACCGCATCCTTGTTTCACGTAGCACCCGATCTTCTCCAATTCGTTACGATCAAAGATTTTTCTACTGAAGCGTATTCCACTTTAGAACAAGCAATTGCCCATGAAGGCAGGACAGACAAGTTAAGAACGGGGCAACACTCAGTCCATTCTTTGTCAATTCTTGACAGGAATCCTTCCCTTCAAGCAAAGCCTACTCTACTGGGCCCGCGATTGCCTACCTCCCAACAGGCCTAAGAGTAAGTACGCTATATTCAACTAATCTAGCTGCTATATGCGCATACACGGGATCTTATCCTTCAATGAAGTCTAGATTTCGGTTATTTCCCTAAGCTTGTTCGGGTTTCTACATAAGTCAACACCGCGTATTTAACGTATGACTGATCTGATCCTGCCCTTTTTTCTAAAAAACGAAATCCTTCACTTTTATCGGTTTACTTAACTTATAGCTATTATTCCAGCTTCTCGGTAAAATGCTCACACAAAAGGCAAACACTCGTAAAGAGAGTCTTTCACTACAGTAACGTAGGCGCGCAATTGTCAATGACGTACTTTACCGGTATCCCGAAGCAAACACATCCTATTCCTTTCCCTCGCCTCTTCCAAAACCTTAGATTACTTATCGGATTTACCGCTTTTGAGGTTGGACGCTTTCTTCATCTCATAGGCTTTCCCATACAAGAAAAGCAGCCTCTCGCAAAACACGAGCTCTCACGCTGGGAGAAAGAGACATAGAAAGTGATCGGTAGTAGGTTTTCACTCGCAACATTAGTAGTTACTCGTTCGGCAATGTTCACACTCTTATCCCTAATCTATCTATTGATGAAATCTATTGAATTTCACTGGTATTTGCAGTGGTCAATTCAATCAGGTCCATCTACCTAAGTAAATCAATTGGCAAATTCTACGCTCAACGAAGATGTTGTGGAGTGAGCGAATCTATCCTCATTTTCAGTAAATATGTATGTATGTCGGGGATATTTTAGACACAAGATACGTCAAAAGAAATGCTCGCCTTAGCACGGAAGTACCCAGACCATGTAGTTTCGGGCTTTTCGTTCGTAACATTAGTAGTTACTCACTGGGGAAAGACTTTCTATTCTAGCTATAGGTAATTATCTAAGCCAGGAAATTGACTACACCCAAATGTTCTTGATTTTCTATTCCACAGATAAGAGTAGTTAGAATCAATACTCGGACATGCTACACTCGGAGGACCTGTTCTAGTCACTCCCTGGGAATTCTCTTACTGGATGTCTACACTCTGACCCCTCTGAAGCTAGGAAGCAGCTGTCTTTTCTCTAGGGCCCGCCCAAATAGACGAGAATTTTCTGGATTGACTGGAAAAAATTCTCATATTCCATGTAGTTTTTGAAGGGGATAATTATTACAAGAGTTTTCACTGTCATGCTCACACTTGTACTAGTAGCACCCACACTCCTGCGGAATTCTCCTTGCACAAAGCAGTACCTTTTCATTCAGGCAAGCAATGCAATTTCAATGTATGTCCGGGTTTCAAGGATTTGAAGCAGAGAGGAGCGAGCTGTACTGGTTTTGAACGATTCTTTTTCCAGCAAGTGAAGAGGAGGCTAATGCAAGTTAGCTAGGAAAGAAGAAGTTTTGCTAGAACAGTAGTGTAGAAAGCAAGTTCTTGAACTTTGAGTAATTTGTGTAGTTTTTTTAGAAAGAAAAAGAAGAATTGTTACTCAACCCTAACTGAGTTGACGTTAGAGTTCTTTCGTAAAGAGGTGCTAAGTACAGCTAGCAATGATAATGCCTTGGTTATTCAAACGAAATGATAATGGGATGGGATTGATGGAGCATGGGAAACAGGAAGAGCTCGGAAACATACAACGTTCCTTTTCTTTCTTATACAAGTAAATCCTACAACAATGACATTATGTGTTTTCTTTCTGCTCACTTTCTTCTGCGTGACCAAAAACTAGAAAGATGGAAAGCTAGAATGACCACTATTCCTAGCCGGAAAAATCACTTTTGAAATGAAATCAAACTCCACTATATATGATATGATAATATGCACAAAAAAGACAAGTTGCTTTAAGTGTATTGGCTTTCAATAGACTATCTTGATGTCGCCAAAGCAGCAATGGCAAGTGAACTATTCTTTTTCTTTTTTCAAAGAGAGTTTCTGGAAAATGCAAGGAAAATAGTGAGTATCCGGGCCCCTAGAATTCTTTATCTCCCTCGGTCGGGACCTTGCTTGACTTGAGGGCGCGGCACTGACTCGAATGATCTAGCCAATCATTGAATCTAGTAGGCTTTTCTTCATAGCTCTTTGCTTTACCTCAGTTCCTAATTTAGTAAGAAATCTTGATTTGAAAGTCTATTAGCTTCTTATAGGGAAACGCTTAAGACCTGCTTGACATGGAAGGCATTAGCTACGTACGTACCCTAAGCTCTGGCCGTAGACCAAACATATATCTCGTATACATTGTTGCTTCGTATTCTTGGCCGATTGCAAGAGCATATTATCGGGCGGAACAGTATAGTCTATAGCTGCCTAAAATCAAGTCCTCTTTGTCAAATCCAAACTCAAGCAAGAAAGAAAAGAAATAACACCAAAAGAAATAGAATGTTTCAACTCAAAAAGCAACTACGTGAGCTCAGGATAAAGTAAGAAAAGAAAGAAACTATCAAAGAGAGAAAAATCCTTTAATACCTTCCTTATGTGGCGGGGTAAGGTTTCCCGAGTGTTAGTTAAGCAAAGAACCCTAGTTTTGATCCATTCAACCTCTATCTAATCAAGATTCTAGTCAAATCCGTTCCGTAAGAAAACATTACTTATTTCTTTTTCTCATCTCAAAGCTCTTTTAGCATAGAAGACAGAAGTAGCTACCTTCCTTCCTGAAAGAGTAGTAGTTTGTCTCTATCACTCAGAGACTATGGGTGCAAACCGTTATGCTTTACATTCCAGTAATTGAACAAAGTGATTGGACCTGTCATATGAACTCCCGTTTCATGGGAGGGTGCTACCATACTAACAATATGAATGGAGTAGTGCATCTCTATTCTATGCTGATAATCTTCCTTGTACGTATCTTCCTTCTATACTTCTCACTTCCTTCCTTGTACGTACCCTCCTTCTATACTTCTCACTTAGTCGAAAGAGAGGGATGCCCGTCTTCAAAAGGTTAGTTAAGGCGAGTGTATGACCGCAAGGTAGGTAATAAATCACCACTTTTCAGGAGTAGGATCAATTAGGAGTTTGATGAAGCACAACAGATGTGACAAGATTTCTTATTGATGGTTTAGGTCACGAGTACAATGTCAAGTCAACGTGTAGAAGAATCCCCGGGGTCGGTAGCCACACATAGGAAAAGCATTACCAGCATTACATCAGTGCAGACAGAAGGAGGCAATTGGGTATCCTCATAAGAAGAGGTGGTCGAATATAGTAGTTTCTTCGAACCTCTGTGTCAGACTGATTTCAAGGAAGAACCGTACCTGATCCGTGTGGGGTTCTGCTAATTCCTTCGCAATTCTAGATCCCCTTGAATGTGATTCCTTGAAAGCGAGGAGAGCTAGCTGAAATAATCTACTTTTTGAGGCTCTCCGCGTGAGCCCATGCTGGGTACTCCCTATCTTCTCATTCCACTCACTACCATTGGGGTGATATCTGTTTGGAAGGGTCTAGTCGGACGGGAACAAACACCTTCGAGCCTTGTTGCTGTCTTTATTAAACGGACCCAGACGATATCATGCCAGTCTTTGCTGGTCATTGAACCCGCAGATTGGATTTTGATAACCGTCTTGCCACTTACTTATCAGAATTCAAATCCTTCATTCGGGCACCAACAAGAAGTTCTAGCTAAAGCATAACTGAGGAACAACCCAGATGCTTTAACACCAATATCATATTGACTCCGCGAAAGGCAACGAAGAGGTGGTATCCATCTAATTAGTAAGGCATAAGGCTATAAAAGGAAAATTAGCTGCTCTTAGTAAAGGAGCTTTCTTTGGTAGAGCTAACATAGATAGAGGGATTTCTTGATCTCCGCCTTTCTATCTCTATGCCAAGAAAGTACGCCTGCTCTTTTCTGAAGTTAGGGCAAAGCTGGCCGCCGAGAACGAAGGGAAAGAGTAGGTTTTCAATCTATTTTCACCATTTGGAATAAGAGAGATAAGACTCGTGCGCATAATAGACTTGATCATTGTAGTTTGTGCTGCTTTGGGAGTGACCCACACAGTAGCAAGTTCTAGCGGTGCTTGCGAATGCTTTGTAACATTCCAAAAATATGTTCAAAATCATTGAAAGTATATATATGGAAAAAAACCTCTGCCACTGGCACTTTCTAGGACTTCGTTCCTGTGGTTGGTATCTGTGGAGGTTCGTCTTTCCGGTAGTGCCCAGGTTTCGGATGTTTGCTTGCTTTCTTTTCCGTTCCAATATTCCCTCGTCCGTTCCGTGTGCTTCAGTATTTGCTTCCTTTCAACTGATTCTGATTCTGAATCTGGGAATGATGTTGCTTAAGTGACTCTTACTCTGTTATATTATGTCATGTCCCGACATATGTCTTTGATGGGCAACGTAAGAAGGTTGCTTTCGTTCAACAGAGGGAAGCTCCGCTTTCCAATTCCTATATTAATGCATTGATCCTGATCATTACGAATCCGCTCTGAGCCTTCTGCAGGATGAGATCCGCTTGGTCTTGTGATAGGGGCTTCTATTCTAGACGATTCGATTCGGCGGGAAATCTTCAAGAAGGGGCGCGGGCTCACGCACTCCAATCTTTAAGGTAATTCTGGCAGTAAGGAAAGAAATTGCCCAAAACCAGGAATTTCGCTAGGCAGGTAAGATTTTGCCAATCAGTCTAGGAATTACTGTTACATCGTTTCCTCTCCCACTTAGGACAATATATGAAATGCTCGGGCTCTCCGATTCCATTGAAAAGCTAGGACAAGCCGCTAGGTAAGCAATCTCAGAGTGAAAATCCTTCCTGTCTGTACAAGCAAATGAACCATCCAGGTAAGAACTCTGCTCGCTCTGATCCAATTAACAAGTACACACTCCAGCTTAGCCTTCCCAGTTGTAGGAGAAAGACAAGCCACCCTTTGAGTAGTATCTTGACCAAGGCCGCTAAGGATACTTCTGTACTTTGACACATAGGTAAATCGTACTTTTTTCCTCTCTTCGGTTAGTCTCCCAAGGGAAAACAAAGTTATGTACTTTTCAGTATGGTGAATCGTACTTTTGTCTTATCTTCGAACAGCCTACCGAGCGAAATCGATGAGTATGACAATTGACCGTAGGGGAATCGTAATTGATTGATAGAAAAGAGACGGCTGCTTAGCGAAATCAGCGTTATGAGTTTTCACTATGGGGAATCCGAGAAATGTCTATCTCAAGAGACGGTTGCTTAGCGAAAAGAAGCTTATCACTTTTGACCGTAGGGAAAACGTACTTTTTTCTATCTAAAGACAGGCTCACTAAGGGAAATAGGTGACTATCACTTTTGCCCCTAGGAGAGTCGTACGAATGATCAAGAAATTCTAGGCTTGTTAAGGGAAAACTGACTTATGTACTTTCACAGCTAGGTGATTCGTACTTTTGTCTGATCTTCAGACTGTCTCCCAAGGGAAAACGGAGTTATGTACTTTTGACCCTAGGAGAATCCGACAAATGATCATGGGATAGGTTAGTCTACCAAGCTAGGCCTAAAGGATTACTATTACTTTTCTTCCCCTACTAAGCTTATTGGCAGGGATCTTCTTTCTTCTTAGAAGTACTACGATGCAACAGTGAGGCGCGAAGCGTTTTCACAACAAACAAGTGGGAGACCAATCCTAAGTCTTCACTCCCCCTAGTCAAACTTACCTACTGTATCTAGTCCTACCAACTCTATTAAGGAATACCGGCCTATTTTCTATCAACAACTCATCAACGAGTAGCTTACCCATAAAAAACTCCTACTGCCTATCTTACCTACCCAGATCTACTTGACCTAGTGATCCCTAGCCATACTTTATACCCAAGAAAAGCAATGACATATTATCTCGACTACTTTCCTTTCCGTGAAAGCCTATACTTATTGAACATAATACTAATGCTTGCATACATGAATACCTATAGCCTCCGGAGCTTCGCCGTATTCTTCAGCTTGCTTGAGGGAAACTACAGCCTCTGTTCTTTTTATTCTTGCTTTCGCCTATGAGTGAGCTTACTTAGTTTACCTATTAATGATTACTTAGAATCCCGCACTATTATCAAGCCTTCCTTCGACTAAAGCAGAGAAGTACGAAGCCCTACTTGCAAGCTAGTTCTTCTTTTGTTCCGGGGAAGGAAAGAGCGCGCAATGCAATTTCTTTAATGAAGCCAGCATAGGAAAAAGCAACTACCACTAGAGCAGTTGAAACCGTGTAAACGAGATTTTCTGATGCCAATCAGTCTGTTCGGGCTCATGCCCCGGTCAGGGAAGACAAAAGAAAGGCGCGTAGCGACTGAAATCACAGTCTCCGGTCTATGGTCCAATTCCCCGTGAAGTCCAGTTTATAGAAGCCACAGAGGCTCTTTTTCTTTCTCCTCAAGGCTTACTTGGCATCGGGCGCTCTTACTGCTCGGCGTGGAAGACCGAAGAGAAAGTCATCAGCATAGCGTGTGTAATAGACCCTAACTGGCGCTGAAACTGCCTCTGAGCACTTCGTGAGGCACGCGTACTGAGATGTAGAGATCCAACTCCTTGAAGCACATATCGAATTGGTGAAGAAAGAAAATCACCAGCACGGGCGAGACTGGGTGTATAAAGTCATTGACAAGGAGAAGAAGCCGCTTCTGTAAGGGGATTCCCACGAGTCAATCTATGCGGAAATGCAATCTTTTCTTTTCCCTCTACTCTCTAAAGCAAGCCACTGAGCTCTGTCAGGTCAGGTAACATAAGACTAGCTAGCAAATGCGATACAAATCTATGCACCAACGATTCGCACTTCAAATCTTCGATGTATGTGAACAGGAATGGAGGGGGCCTGCCTATTAAGCTTTCTATTCCATTTCGTGGAAATGCATGCCAGGGAGCACACTTCACTGAGAGCACTCACTTGAGGAAATGCACTCACTGTTCTCGGCGAGGAAAGGAACACAAAGAACTGCCTCTGTTATGATTTTGGCGAGCGGGCTTATGATATGAAAAATAAGAAGTAAATGACAGAGTGAGTAAATGCCCATTCTATACGAAGATGAAATGCAATAAAAAAGAGCTACATCCACTAAGTATTGGAAAGAACTACATCGCATCGAAGAACAAACACAGGAGGTAGTAAATCTCTACTCAGGCCTAGAAGAACTACTCATTCATTGGTGAAATGCAAGACTAAGAAATGAAAATGCTCGTGTGCACTTACGTCAATGGGCGCGGAGCAGGCGCCCAATCTTTCCAAGGAACACACTCCAAATTAACCTCTTGTCACAGAGGGGAATCCTTTCTATTCGTCTTTTAAGAGAGTCGTGGACCTTGCAGTCTTTGATCTGTAGCCGTCTGTCTAGTGGATCGTCCATAGACCTCAATGTAGGCAACACCTAGCATTTGAAGTTACCGCGCCATCCTAACCGAAAGACCGAGTCAAAGGGGAAGGAAGTACAAGAAGGATCAGTTCCTGGACTTAGGTTAGGGCAAGAAGGCTACCTTTTAATAAGAAGTTTCACACACGGGAAAGACGCACTCAAAAAGTCCTACCCGCTTACTGGTCAACGATGACTGCTTAAACAGGCTGAGAAGGGCATCCAATTGCTACATCGATACACCCCTGGCCAGCCTACGGGAATCAAACACTTGAGAATCGAACATTGGTGGTTATCAGTGCCAAATTGGCGCACTTTGTGTGCACAAGCATGGCAGAGTCAGACAGTGGGGAGATTGCAAGATAAATACAACAAGTTGGTCAGAGCCGTTAAGGAATGGAAGAGTCAACATCCTTCTTTGCAAAACCAACTGAAACAGACCGAAGACCAACTACAACAATTACAAACCCGGCACCCATACCAACAGAATCACAACATAGAAATTGAGCTCGTTCACAAGCATGAACAGATCCAATCTCAAGTGGAAATACTGTGGTAGCAGCGATCAAGAATTAGGTGGGCCCACCTGGGAGATAGGAACACTAGATTCTTCCAAACGGCGGCCACAATCCGGCGGAGAACAAACTACATTTCAGCGATACAGAATCATGCAGGAGTATGGGTCAGTGGGGAAATAGAGGAACATTTTCTCATAGGAGAGCGAGCAGCATCTCTGTTGTTTGTGCATTTTTGAATAGATTGAATAGAATTTCAGAGAATAGCTCGATTTTGCATCGGGCTTTATCATAGAGATTCGAGTAGAGGATTGAAGAAAGTATAGATTCCCTGGTCTTACTTCTACCTTTTCCGAGGAGTCAGTACCTGCACCAGTGAAAGCAGGCTGAACAAGAGAAAGAAAGCGCACGTTGACTGAGTGAATTTACTTGCTTTTATGAGCTCATTTCCGGTTGGCTAATCTTAATTTACTTACTTCAGTGTAGAGAATTAGACTGCTTCCTACCAAGATTGTCTGGGGCGGCTTGCATTACTAGTTTGTAGTTCACCTCATCTTATTTTGAGGGAAACACCTACCTCATCACTTGGAGGGAAATACCTCAGCACTACGAGGAGAGATTGACCATATTTCCTTGTTGAGTAGAGGAGATAAGAAAACCATGCCTAGCTCTTTCATCTCCTTGCTTTTTCATTTCCTAGCCAGCCCGGTTCAAAGTCAATGGTTCATCATACCCTCCCTTGCCAAGGGCAGTGAGGTTAGTCAGTTTACCCCTCATACACTTTGTTCATTTTACCTAGCAGCACTTTGACCAGACTTCTCTCTGTGTGGTACCCCACCCTCCTTCCCCTTATGATAAAGGAAACTTGACCCGTAACGTCCTGCCAAACATCCCAAGCTCTACTTCCGCGAGTTCTGCCTCAGCTTCATTAAGGGAAATATTTGTCCCGGAGTAGTTAAGAAATCGACCCTTCCTTAATTGCTTTTTTGAAAGGCACTTCCTTCTTGAAGTAGGATGCAATCAGAAAAGGAATGAGGTGCAGTATGGCCCGCTTGCTTGATCGATGAAAAGGAGGAGACAAAGCTTTCGTAGAAAGAGCAGTTGAGGCGCAGAATTGGCTCGGGATTGGGGTCACGAAGCAAAACGACTAGCTAGCCAAGGCTTAGTGAGCTAATCCACTTTACCAAGGAGAACCTTTTGAGTGTGTACCAAAGCTGCAAGTAGTCAATTTTCATGCGGGTAAAGAAGTTTTAATGCTTCACTAAGATTCTGCTTTCACATATAGAATATGAAATAATTCCACTTTTGGGCGTGTCTTCGTTTTTTCCCATTGCCAAGAGAGCTTGCTTATTAGCGGAATCCATAAGTGGAGAGTTTGTAACTACTTTCTGGTAAGACCTTATGGTCAGAGGGCAGGTCCTGCTCATTACTAGAACTAGCTCGGTGTGCCTGGGCAAAGAAAAGAAGATTTTGAGAGGATTTCCCCTCTTTATTTTACTACGTTTCCAGTACTGCTTTCCTCCTTTCATTACCAAAGCACGAGCCCCAAGAGCGGAAGGAACTCTTTAGAGCCCTTTGTAGGACTATTTAGGCCTTTCACTGTAGAGCTCTCAACTGCTCCTCTGAACAAGGCATATGTGATTTTTCTCAAATAATTCATATTTCTTTTCTGGCGTTTACTTCTTTGTAAGAATACCTCAAAAACGTTCCTACCTAGGCCGACTTGTTCTCTCCTTACTGGACTGACCTCCTTCTTATCAAATCGCTAGTCACCCACCTTCCTCGTAGATAGTCTATGAATGAAAACTTCATATAGAATGTTTTGAATGTTGTTTTCCAATTCAATTTCAAGTTCAAAGCATTCTATACGGACGGATCGGAGCAAGAAGCAAGTCCTACCCCCATACTCATGATAAGTGCATCCACCAAACGAAAGTAGGGAAGAAGGCGCGGAGCGTTGGCAGTGCTGCTTATGAAATAAAGTCTAGTCGTTTTGCATCCCATAGAAGACTGCTGGGTCTTTCAAGACTGGGTTGAGCGAAAGGGAAAAGCAAGAATCTTTGTTGGAAGGGTTATATACGAAAAAGCCGTTGGAATATTCCTTTTTTGGTGTTGTATCCGGTTTTCTTTGTGCTGCCGTTCTAAGAAAGTGAAAGCATTTTGATGTGTAATAGTGTTCCGGTAGTAGTGTGAAGCTTATCCTCCGTCCCAGTCCACGAGAAAAGCGCATTCTTCTGAAAAACGTTCTAGAGTTTTGATTCCCGACTCGATGATTGACTGAACAAAAGCAATAGGCTTCGGTACTTTACTAGTCTGCATTTCTATGTGTTGTTAAAGATCCCGCTGTTCTGCGAAGTATAACTCATCCAAAGTGGATGGAGCCTCTGTCCGTGTGCGTCCCTCAAAAGGTTAGGTTTTTAGCACATCCCTTGCGTCTGTGAGTGAAGTGTTTGTCCTGCGCGAATTTCCCAGATAGATGCTTCCATAGCTGGGTCCGTTTTCTTGCCCCTGCCAGACCGAAACCTGCCGACAGATGACATCAGATGAGCCCCATCCGCCGAGAGGAGAATGGGCTTGGGGGCATGCTCTACAGTCTCGGATTTGATCTGCCACTATTACGTGAATCAAAGGACGAAAGAAGGTTTGAAGAGCTTAGTACATACTTTTGCTAAGGAAAGACCCGGTCCTCAAACTCTTCAAAAGAACAAAGATGATCCTTTATTTTAGCTCTTGAAGACCCTAGAGAAAGCATTCGAACTAGGAGCTTACGTCCATAACCAGGTCAATAATGTATGGTATCGAACGTTGAGGTATGGTTTTTGGTACATCAGTTCGAATCCGCATATCCAGATTAAGAATTTCGTACTGTCTATTCCGTTCGAGCCAACCTGGAAGGCCCGGTCGTTCTCAGCGCGGTCGTCGTCTGGAGTTCCGCAATATCAAAAGATTGATTTCCATCTTCGTCTCAAAAACATATGAGATCGATGCCTGGGTATCCCTGCTGACCTTCACCCATGCGGGGGGGCGAGCAATGGAGCCAGGGCTGTTTATAGAATACTCGTTACGCATTAGACCCCAAAAATAAGCTCTATCAAAGTCATGACTTGGATTGCTTTGAACGGCGCATAGGTCCGTATCTGCCTACATGTGATGACCTGGTCGAGAGAGTACGATACATCCTTGGCAAAGGAGAGGAAAGCGAGCCAAGAACTTAGTCAATAGCAGCTTCGTCTGTTCTTTCCTTCTTTCTTGGGTTACTTCTTTCCGCGAGACAAATGCTGAGCCGAAGTTCGTGGGAGAATACCAAGCTACCGAAAGCACAGGCAAAAAGAAGGAATTGTGAAGCGGGCTAGCTTCTTTATAATGACAATAGAAAAGGTAGGGTACCTGTTGTGCCATTGGATGACTATCTCCTAACTCCCGGGACTTCGTATTAAAAGAAATCATCGCCGGGATACGTATTTCAAAGCAAGAGATGTGTAAGCTGGACTGGTTTTTTATTAATAACCAAGATATGCGTATTTCATAGGACTAGTTGTTGGTAAGATTAGAACTAGGCGCGTGCGTCGAACATAGGGAGAAGAATTCACTGGTCGTAATAGCTAGGTCAGTAGTAGTTTCATAGGAAAGCAAGGAATAGACAGTACGTCGTGGAGAGGTCAACAAGTATGCAGAGGTCTATGCGTAGTAAGAAAAAGCTAGGGCTAGATTTCCGTAATATGCATAAGGAAGTCCAAGCAAGTAATGCAAGGCGCGGAGCGTTGAAAGGAGGATAACTATCTCCCCGAAGTCAGTATCTTTCTATTTCAATTTTGAGCGTACTACTGATTTCGATTCCTCAGCAGATACCCCGACCTAAACCTACCTATTCCGGGAAAGACCATACGCCATATCTTTTTGAAGCAGAATCTGTAACACCCACGCCTCTATCATGCAATTCTCCCTCTTTCAACCTATCTATCGATTTTGAGAACCTGACCTCTAACAAGCAAGTCAGCCAAGCTCGAGTACATTCCCTGCTTTATAAGTAAGACTCCCTGGCCCTATCGAACCTGCAGCTTCATCCCTGCTCTGGAAAGCTGCTACTCCAGCTCCATTTCAAGGCTCATTGTATTCATAATCAAGGATAATGTACTTTCTATTTAGTCTCAACTTTGGTGGTTCTGTAGGGAATGCTGTTTTAGTCACTGTTCTTTTTATGGTGTTGGGATTTTTCTTAGTAATTGTACTGAATGGGGCTAATGTCACTTTTGATTGGGCTTTGTTGGATTGGGCCCATATTGCTATTTATACATACTTTAGACTGGAGCCTTTTGGTCGAAACTGCACATTGACATCTACTGTGATGAAACTCAACATGTGTTTTAAGGATTCAACTATTTTGACTGAAGTGTAGAGGATGCGCCCCAACGAAAAGACAGATTAAATCACAGTGGCCCATGTCTATTTGTAATAAAGTTTGAAAGTCAATGTACTTCAAGGAGATTTCACTTGATTTGGTACTGAGGAGATTTTGCTAGATTTTGGAGACTAACAGGAGCAGATGAGATGTGCACGCCTGTAGGTTGTACAGTTGAGTTTACCCTCATGAAATGTTGCAAACACTCACCTACCGAGAAAAAGTTCTAGTTAGTTGTCTAGTTACCTAAGTGCAAATTACCTAAGCGCCTAGGAATTGACTCAAAATAGAGTCTACTCTTATATAGATAGTAAGTAAGCCCACTTTTTTCATATAAGTTCAGTAAGCCAACTCTTTGGTTTTCCATTTCCGAGCGCATGGATTGAAACACTCTGCGATTGAACTTCACACAGTGTTCCGATATACAACTGTTAAGTGAGTTTGTGTACTAAAGGAAACCATTCTTCTGATACGCCCACTATTCTGATAGCTAGGTGCCGCCCGGTGCTGCCAGCTTTCTTTACCCGGCTATGAGAAAAAACACTACCAGGAATTGGAATAGAAAGACAAACTTACTCCTCCTCGTTTTATATGAGTAGTTAGGCCAACCTAAAGAATACCTCTTTGTTGTCCAACTCTTCTTTTTCACTAACATATTGACTTACTTACTGAGAGAAATTACTCTAGTGATTAGTCCGGTCTATTTCGTAAATGCAAGTCCGCACCTCAATCAAGTGGTTAGTACAGTGAGTGAGGAGGTAATTTCCTTGCTTTTCCATATTCACCTATTTCTTTATGTGTGTGTACCGGAGTGTGCTCATTTCCGAGACCTGTTCATTAACGAGGAGATACTCTCAATCACTCTTGCCCGGAAGAAGAGCAAAGTGCGAATGTTCCAACTCATTAGCATTTCGGCATGGGATTACTTCTTAATTGAACATTTCCAAAAGGAAGGCAAAAGCACTTTTTTTCTTTCTCCTTCCTGCGTCTTTTCTCACTGGCACGCTTTCCATTGGCTTCAAAATTGTTCTATAAAGGCCCATTAGCCTCCACCATATACTAACATAGAGATCTTTCAAAAGAAAAATCCCCATGACTATGTAGACTATTGTGTTGCTTCATGTCATACGCACTGCCCGGACTACTTTATCAGACCATGTGTAGCTAGACAGACATGACATTAGTTTATTCTGGGGTCGTGCGAGGCGTCCACCCTCATTCTGCGATTTGAATAATTAGATGAAGTCCGCTTCTTCGCCGCTTCTTCCCAGCCTTGTTTTTTTGATGATTTCGCTTGTTTGCTTGTGAATTGATTTGGGCGTTTGGCTTCAATCCATTCTCTCTTCTTATATAGTATTCCAAGTGAATTCCATTGGCTAATCAGATCTCCTACTTCCGGTGCGGTTTCTTTGTTTGTGAAAGGCACTCCATGTGTGCGTCTACGGGTAGAGATTTACTTAGTAAATAATGCATCGGCTACCGAAGAAAACCAAGTCGTAACCATATTCCTTGATTTCGAAATAGCAGCATCAGTGTCGGCTCAAGCAAGCGAAACTACAACGTAAACTGCCACTGCCTAGAAGCAAACTCCAACTGGCAACAATCACCGCCCGATTATACACACCCGACAGCACTTTCATGAACTCATGATAATCAACACATAATTTAGCATTCTTCGCAACGGGGTCTCCAGCACATTAGAAAGCGAGTGCGGATTCTCCTAAATTCAATTTCGTGAGAAACGATGGGCTTGAATTTGATCTTGTAAACTTTCTAGGCGTACTCTGCCGAGGAATTCGCATTGATTTGCTGTACGCTGCGCAATTCTCCTTCATGGTTAGGGTCCAGATACCCGGTTTTTCGAGTTCTTGCTCAAAGATCGAGCGAGAGAGTTAATAAAAAAAAAGGAGGACCATCTATCCCGAGCGGCTCACCGGATAGAAACTGCGAACAAGTACTAGCCGCCTATGCCAGATCCTCGTCATTTTGGCATGGAAGCAGTCGCGATTCCCCAATATTTGGCATCTAGAATCCCCACCTGATTCTAGAAAATCAAAAGAAGCAGGCGGGGAGGTTTTGCCGTATGTGAAAGGTGGCCAAACTCACCCAAAGAAGAGGTTGAGGGCGAGACATCCAATGTGGACAGTTCATGAAAACTCCTCCTCTAAGGTGACATTTTCTTCGGCCACTATTGGCTTTCAAGTCAAGTGCAAGAGTTGAAGCGGGTGGCATTCCCATTCCCCCTTTTTGAAAGAGGCCTTCAAGCGCCCTTCGTGAAAACCAGTCCACTCACTACTATTCGATTCAGTACCGGGGTTCATCCAGATCCATTCCTTATTCAGTGCCAATAAAAGATACAGATAGATAGGTCCTTCGTCTTCCTAAACGAGTATGTAGCTCTCAGATCACTACAAGTATGGAGCTCCTTTCCTCCGTGCTTCACTTAGAGAAGATAGAGAGATAGAGGATGTTTTGATGTGCAACCAACGTTTTGTGCTTTCTTTTTGTATTGGATCCAAGGTCTGCTTTTTTCTTTGTGAGACTTGACCTTCTTGTCATTTATGTGTTTCTGTGAAGTGGAAAAGCGGTCTATTTGCTTTGTCCATTTGGATTGGTAGATCTGGATATAGCGCTTCTAAGAGGTGACCGCTTTTACGCGATAAAGGGTTACCTATTCTAACTAGAGCGCTTCGCACCTTGATTGACAGACCGGTTTGCGACTGGCTTGACTGAATGGATTGAATGGCCCTAAAAAAAGAAATAAAGGGACCGAGAAGCAAAAGATTCGAGAGTCAAGGCGGAAAAGACATGTAGTTATCATTATTGATGAAATCAAATTGGTAGATAGGCTAGCTAATAGAATGAAAGATTGAAACGATCTTATAGCTTAACTTATTATTTCATCAAAACTAATGCAATCCCCAATATATTCAAGGAAAGCTGGAAACATGAATGATAGTGAAGATTTTAGAACCACAACTCTTTTTAGAATTCAAATCTCAGATATATGCCTATTTTCTCTCAGATATATGAGTCAAAAACATTTCTTATTCATTGATAGACGACTATTATTCTATATAGACAGATATATGAATAGTTCCAATTAATGGAACCGAAGCAATACCGTGGGGCCCTTAATAGCTGCATTTGTTCCATTAAATGAAATTGGATAGGTATATATGCGGACCAGATATAACGCATTTTGCTAACTAAACTTTAGATCTAAAGATTGCAGCTACTAGCAACATGCTCTCATCAAATCTCATATGAATTGAAAAGTGAGATTTCATTTCACTCTTTATTAATGCATTATAAACAACAAAGAGCAAGGACATTCCAAAATGTTGAAAAACCGGCTCTCTCTCCGCCCACAATTCTATAGAAGTCCCATAATATCTATCTATTATATAATACGGTTTGTAAGAACTTCAAAGCACCGGAATATAGGCCTTTACCCGGATTACATAAATCCAGCAAAGGTGCGTGCACCGAAGCGACAGTCTAGCACAAAGAGTAGCCGGAAACCTATTCTGCATCACACAGCCTCGTAGAAGGAGGAATGAATCCATTGCAGAGGAAAGAAGAGCAAGCGGCGAATGATGATGCGGACGCCGGTGTGGCGGTCAAATGTGTGGTTTATTTGCTTGCAAAACAGATGTCTGCGAGCTTGGAGAATATTACTCCGCAAGAGGTATAAAGCCGGTCTTCATTTCAAGGTCTTCGGAAGTGTGGCTTGCTTAAATGAAGGCCATCACCTGTGATAACTCAAATCAGAAACAGAAACTCAAACTCGAATTGTACCAGTTCAACTTCTACTTACAAAGAGCGGACACTCCCTTCTTGAATGAAGTTAATGCTCTCAAGAGCACAGCGGAGTTTAGCATACCTGACACGCGGAGATTGCTTTAGCCCGGACAATGCCTTTCTGAACTTGCAAACTAGACTGCTTTGCGATGACCAGGGGGGAGGTCCATATAAACCTACCCTTCCAACTCACCATGTATCAAGTAATTTGGAACATACATTTAGTACAGACAGTGGCCGATTACTATTAACTGCTACTGACGCCGTACTCATTCTTTCTACAGGTCTCCTGACAGTCAACTATGTTTGAGTCAAACCAACGAAGAGTTGTTTCGAATTCAACATTTGTTCAAGGTGGTCGAAGAGATTCGATTTGAACGATGGAGAGAAATTAAGAAATTAACAGAAAAGAATGAATTACTTTGATCACCACACAGTAAGCTATCTTTCGCGGATTCCTCGAATCAAGTAGAAGTGCTTCGATCGGATATTGGTGAAAAAGCGGGACTATAGGTTCTACAGCTTGCGACCTTATCTTACTCTTTTTTTTCTGCTTGGTGCAAAATTGAATAGATAGAGCTTCCTTATTTTCTCAAGAGGGGGACGGACAGCCAATAGATCATTTCTTTTCATGTTCTTGGAAGCTTTGAAAAGTCAATTCAGATGCTCCGCACCTTTGATTCTGGCGCTTTCTGCCTTCCACCTTCCTCTTGTACTCGACTCTTCCCCTCCTAAAAAAACCTAACCCTTCTTCTGACGATCCTTCTCATTGCATTGCGAAACCCTTCTTTTTCTTTGACTTCCCTTTTCGCTGCGCGCCTTTTACTTTCTTTTTCTATGTAATTCCTTTTCATTATGTACTGAATGATATTATTGTTTGCAACACAAAAAAGACATTGATAATGTTTCACCCATAACTGGTCAGTTTATGGTAATGTTTCAATGTTGTTACAAACCTTCAATTCCAATGGTTATTATTTTCCAAAGAGTTCTATCTTTAGTAGAAGAAAGGAAAGAGAATGGGCTGCACCCGAAGAAAGTGAGTCCCCAAAAACAGTGCCGCGAACGATCCTCAGAGTTCAACCAACGCGGCTTCCGGTTCATATTTCGTTTTACTAAGGAAAATGTTCCGCCAGAACCAGAAGAGGAAGATAGCCATGGAGGGGAGGCCCTCTGGAAAGAGACGTGCAGCATTGAACCGACCAAGAAATGTGTTCCCACGGCATGAATTTGAAAAACATATTGAAAGGGTCTGTCCAAACTGCTTTGATTCCTAAGCTAGTTGTCCGAGGCTTGCTAGGCTCTCTCTATTTCCAAATTGTTGACAAGTAAGAACGTCCGTCGGGGTATTCTGAGACGAGATTTCTTTCTACCTATCATCATGAGAAGCGTCTTTTCAGCGTCATGAATTTCCGGCCAGCAAAGCTAGGAACGTGCGTATTTCCCTACTGTACTTGACTGAAAAAACTTCCAAAAAGGGCGGCCCGCGAAGACAATAAAAAACCCAGAAATGTCTCTTATGACTTTGTCTATGAAATTCTGTGACACGAATCACATAACTACACTATATACGATACAAGTTTCCAATATCCTTCATCTTTCCGCTTAAGCGCGTTGAAGCTAGATGCTACTTCCGCGTTATGCTTAACACATTTCATTTTCTCCTTTAACTCGATGCATATTTCTGCATAACACCCTGGTCGATTTTACAGCCATTCTTGGAATAGATACTATATAGAAAACTATTGGAGGTTCGACTCAAAAGAGTTTGAGTATAAGAGTACGCCGTGCGAAGAAGGGAATGCCTTGTCGGCGTAGACAGAACATGGAACCAAGGGCGAAGCGAAGCGGCCAAGCATTTTCTAAATAGGGTTAGTCGGGGTAGAGCTAAGTCAAGGTTTAGGTCAAAAAGCAAAGCATTTACGAGGAATATTACTGTAGTCGGATAGGGCTTGCCCTAAGCAAATGCTGTAGTCAGAGAAGGTTGATATTTTTTTTCTTCCCTCCATTGGAGAAGAAGTCCTTGCTTATGTGCGTACTACTTGAGTTGAAAGGCATTCGAGGGCATGTGTTTTCAGTTTCTCACCATTCATGTTTTGGATCATATATTGCATTTGGAAAAGTACTCGATATAGGCAAAGGAAGTAGTCTGCTGTGGGCCTACCACTAGGAATTGAGCATAAGTATTGTACCCCATTCAACAAGTTAGCCTATTCCAGTTGATTGTTAACCCACCAGAGAAGATCCACACTTCTATTTACCAAGTGAGAATTCATGAAAGAAAAATGGATGTGCTCCCGTAAGTACCACCCGTTGAACGTTGACAGTCACTCCCAACCACTTCAACAAGATCTTCAAGAAGGCTATTTCGAGTATTAAATAAAGGTTCTCAGTAGCTTGAGCTTTTGTCCGCACTTAGACGAGAAAGCTAGACATCCGCCCTAACCATCAAATAAATGCCTATATTTTCCTCTGCCTCTGCTCACCTTTCATTCCTCTTCTCTTCAACCCGACGAAGGATATGATCCAGTAATCATTGAATCAGAAGGAAAGTCTGACCCAGCGGAAGGAGCCAGAAGAAATAGCAATTGGGCCCACCTACCTTATTCTCAAAAAGTGAGGAAACCATTTTCAAGGCTAATGTGCGTGATGTCCTCGTAAATAGAACACCGTTCTTGTCATTGCCATGTAGCCGTCATCAGATGGTCACTCGTGACCATTTGACAATATAAAATGGGTGAGTCGACTCAATAAAAGAAGAAATCGCGCGCCAGGAAGAGCAGAACCTCGAAGACAGGTTGCCAGTGACCCAATACCTTCTTTCCCTTTCAAGGACTAAGATAGTCAGTCAGTTTTTGCAGATAGTCTTTCTTTTGCTTTCTTTATTATTTTATTTGGGATTGTTACTGATGTATTATGCTCACGGTATTCAATATCAGTCGTAAAGTTGCAGTTCTTATATTTCACAGTACTGGGTATTTGAGTCACTAGTACATGCCTAAGTAGAACTTGACCTGTGCCAGTTGCTTTTCAGTTTTTGATGCTTCTTTTAGACGAATTGTAGCAAACTGGTGTACCATGCTGGGTTGGTAGTCCCTGGCGGTATGGTAAACCTGTTGTGTACTGGTTGACTCAAACTCTTGAAGGTTGGCCGCAGAAAAACTACAAAAGACACCTCTCTGCAGTCTACCATTCTGATCTGGGTTATGACTGGTAAGGTACCAATAACTGGTAAAGAATCCATGCTCAAGCGTTCTTCTTCCTTACCTAATTCTATAGGCCAAGCATTCCTACTGCTAACACTACTGGGAATTCCCATATAGAGGCAGACAAGTCAAGAAAGAGCTACTTCGACTACCGTTGGTAGCAAATGCTTGCTTATTGATATGCGCCAGGAAAGGGGTACTCCACTCTGCCCTCCCTACCTTATTAAGTAAGTTAGTGAAGCCTCACTAAAGAACGAATCGCAGGTTTAGTCCCGTTCACTCGATTGGCAAAAAAGAAGGAATTACCTTTTCTTCAGTGAAAAGCAGCCCTAACAAGTGCGTTTGTTCAATAGTTTCTCGCTCCGCGCCTATCTTTCCCAGTTATAAGGAGTGAAAGCAAGATGAAGTGCGAGGGATGGTACCGGCCAAGTGAAAGTAGGGTTTTTGATCCCAGTAAATCACGGAAAGTCTTTTCTTTGTTCTGTAGCGTATGCAACTTCACTATGTATGTGCTTAAGTGCGCTATGTATATGATATGCGAACACACTACGAGTAGAAATACAGGGTTCATTAGAAATTTCCCCCTCTTCTTGATCTGACTTGTGATCAGTCCCATTAGACTTTTGCATTTTCTTGACTATTCTGTCTTCATTTAGAACTCTGACCAAGTGCAGTATGTGGTTCGTATTCTTATGCGTTTTATGGTGGGTCGTTGGAAGAGAGTGTGGAAGGAAGAATGTGAGGCTGGCGATAGCAACTTAGCGGCTTGAGAGTGTGTGTAATCACCGCCTTCCACGCCAAATCTTTCAAAGCGCCGCTCAAATACCAGAACGAAGCAAGCTTCATGCATGGTACCAGATGTCATCAAAAACAGATCACTGATTCGGAGACTAGCTAATAGGATGATCTCTATCATCCAGGTGGAGTATGCTGGTGGAGAAATGCGCTGCAGAAAACGGGATAAATGCTCTGTCAAACGGGTTGAAAGGAAAACATACACGAGTATATTCTCACCATGCCAATAAAGAAAGAATCTGCTCTCCTCTGGATTTGACTCAGATTTAGGAGGAAACTCCGTTACTACTTGACATTGGAAATCGAGTTGGATAGAATAGATCGCTTACCCTGCTTTGGCATGCCAGAAAGGAAGCATTCAATATTTTCGAATCTAAAGCTCAGCAAAAAAGGTGCCAAAAACATTCTAGTTACGTTTTCTTCCTACCTCCTCTATTAGACCCAAGCAAGTAAGTCCACCCAATAAGAATAGTCTGGATCAATATAGTTTGTGGGCCAAGCAGAATGGAAGTTTTGAATTTACGAACCCATGCTCTGAGCAATCCCTTTTGTACTATCTAAACCGGACAGACAATAAAGCTCAGTAGCGAGGCTTGACCATGACCTGGAACACAACCTGTTTGGATAATAATGGTACGGGGCTTACGACCACACCCATCTTGTGTACCTGCAATCTGAGAACAGGTGGAATTTACGGGACCTCTTAACGGCGTCTGACTCATCAACTGTGGTCTTAACTTCCAGGGGTAGTTGTATGCGAGTTGCTTTTCGAAGTCCGAGACATCCGTAGAGGTACTGGTTGATGGTTTATCCGAGCCTTACAACCATCTTCCAACTCACGATACAAACCAAATCTATGGTAGGAATGCTATGCCCAATCTTGTCGGGAAGATCATAAACCTCAAATATCGATGAGTCTCTACCTGCTACTTCTTGCTCTGATGTGACTCAGAACAAAATATCGGAGTCCAAGTCGAGCCGGTCTCCGCGGGTTTTGATAATGGTGTCGACGTCAGTACAGTCAACTTCGACACCGCTGGCAACACTCCTGCTGCAAAACGTTCCGGGAATCCCATGCACCATAGAAGCGCGGAGTTTATGGTTATGTCCACGCTCGCGCGATAATGTCCAAAAGTGAGCGCATCCGACTAGATCTTCCGAAACGAAAGGCAGTAGATACCATGCGGTGAGTCTCTGTCTTGATTTGATCCAAAGAAGTGTTTGAATGAATGCGCCAGGCATTCGAAAAACGGGTGTCAAAAATGGTGAAATAATGCATAAAAGAAGAAAAGGCATCAAATCAGAACCATATTGGAGCAACGTTACAAATGGAAAAGACAGGGCCAATTTGCTTTCGTTATATACTTACCTATGCCTTCTTCCCTGTCTGTCGCTAGAGCTAGCTATACTTTCTTGACTTTCTTCTATTCGTTCCATTACGAATCGTCAACTTTCCTTTTCTCTTTCTCGCTCTGATGAACTCTTCTTTCTTGTTCTATCTACATATATGTGAAAGCATATCATACCAGAAATGGCTTGTTTATGCACCAAGTATAAGTGTAGCTAGGTGCGGATCCTACTATGCTCCTACAACAAAGCCTTCTGCTTAACAGAGCATCTTTCAAATTAGCTTACGCGTATTCTCACCTAGAAAACAAGTCACATCTTTATCAGCGCACTCCCCTGCATTAGCCAATCAAACACTTCGTTGCACTTCTTTATGCTTAACACTTACTCACTCTCCTACCATACTAGAGAGCTAGCCGCTTTACGCACATACTTGAGAACAAGCTTATGCTTAGCTGCTTTCTTAGATACCCTAAGGCGCACCCTTTCAGCCAAGCTATGGCTATCAGGGGCCTGGCCTCGTCGAGCCCTAACATGAATATAATTAATAAGGCAGAGGAGCACTCAAAGTAAACCAAGGTTTCTACAAGAGTAAACAGCCGAGGATAATTACCTGAAGGTTGTGGTCTTCGCTTTCTATGTTCTTTGAAGGGCTCTATTGATTTCTTTGTTCTTTGCTTTGATCTTGGTTACGAAGGCTTACTCCATTCAGTTTTCTTTCTACTTTTTTCATTGAATTTATACTCGAATAAAATGACTTCTTCGTTAGGTTGAACTTCTGGTGGTGAAACTGATCAAGGGATCAATCCGGACCGGGAGTCATGTGAGCAGTTATTCACCCCATTCCGAACTCATGAGAAGAGGACCGACTCATTGAAAACACTCTATTCGTACGCCGGCGAGAGTTCTTTCTTGTCACTCACCTGCCTTCTCAAATCTTTCCTATTCTCGCCCTTCGGGTTATCCTTCCTATACGGATTCTCTGTCTTTGGCTGAGCCCTCGCTCTCCTTCCCTTCCGATAGCTCCTTCCTCTTTATTCATTCTTATCTCCGCTACTGAAAGCAAGTGGCCCACACAGGACAACCAGATAGCTCGATCGCTTTCTCCTTCCTGTTGGTTTGGTTCACCCATCGAAACCCAAGGAGCCGAGCTCGTTGATCGAATGGGAGGCTAGAGTGGGGAGGCCGGGGGGTACAGTAAATAAGCCCACCCCAGGTTGAAGCATATCCATCTCTATAGACTACTTCCTTTCGTTATAGAGTGAGCCAGTATCTACCTGTACTTACTAAATCTCATGGAAGCAATCAATACTCGTATGAAACTTTCCTCACCGAAGTTCACCTAGGCTTTCTATCCAAGAACTCTCCAGCCGAGAAGAAGTCAAAGGCACTCACTTACCACATTGCCTTACTCTTTATTAGTTTAATTACTCAAAGCTTTTCACCATACCCTTACTATATATAATATACATAATAGATAGCTTTGCTCCTGACTTCTTTCAAAACCCATCCCTGAAGTTGTAGAGGACGCTGATGCAACCACTCAACAAGCATTTAGGCTAATTAAGTGTCTTGAAGTACCTGAACTTCTCTCTTTGACCCATAACAGTGTAAGCGTAATTGGAGTCTGCATCAAGATGTGAGCGAACTATCCCATTTCTTCTGATCTTTTGTCAATAGGGAGTTGGGTTCTAAGCTCTTCATGACCGAGTACAAGATCTCCCGTTTAAGGTTCAGAAAGAATGTTAGCCATACGGACTTTCTTTTCATCGGATAGTAGTTCCGGATAAAGAGCAAGGGCGGTATACTAAAAGAAAAGCTTGAAAGGATCCGAGTAGAGATCCATATCTGAGATGTTTCTGGAAGTCAGTGATATCAGATTATCGAATAGCAGACAATTAAAGAGATGTAGGGGGTGAGTCAGGTCGGATAATGGTAAGCAAAACTTATATATGTGAGCCTCAGTAGTGTAGGAAATTGAAATCATTGTAGCCGGCATGGAAAGAGTTTTCTAGAAAGAAAATAATCGAAATGTACCAGTAGCTTTCTTCTGCTCGTAACGTTAGTAGTTACTCGTCCGTTCCGAACCAAAAGAGCGCTAGTGTACTCAATCCGTTGCTTGTTCGTTACGAACTGGCCGCCAAGGTTGCCGAAGAAGCCTCCTCAACGAAATGAACTGGCTGGGGTGATTGAGTGGGCCGAGTTCACCATGGTGTCTTTCTTTTCATTCTCGATTGCCAGCTTGCCTCGTTGTTTACGTAGTGGCTGACAAGATGGAATTGCCTTTTGATTGAGTTCTTGCTTTGGGGGTTTCGTATCACCCTGTTAATTCTTGCTTTCGCCTACAAGAATACGAGTCAGTTATGTGGTTTACCATGCCAGCTAGAAGTTGAAAGTAAGCTTGGAGTAAGAAAGCCGGACATAAGAATCGGAGCCAGCTATTAGTTACAAAGTAAGCCATCAGTTAGAAAGGAAGCTACCAAGATCTCATTCTAGTTCTCAGATTAAGAGGAAGATATGAGACTTGAAACTCGATATGTTGTTTCTGCTATTGAATTGAGTTGGCGCCTCGTACCGGGATAGCTGAATTGCAGTTAGGATAGAAGATGGAAAGTGGTATTTCAGCTTGGAGTCGAGTTTGCGTATCGGCTTGTTAATTATCTCTTTAGTTTCACTCGTTTTACCAGTTCAAGTAGGATTCCAAACCAGCTAGAAAAGTTGAAGCCGAGTGAGTAGTTTCTTACGAACCCAAAAGCGATACCACCTTGAATTAGTGCCTTGAATTCCCTCTGTCACATATCAGCTTGCTTCTAGTTTCATATGTTTTAGGCTGGCTTCCGAACTCTCTTTATCAGCTAGAAGAATAAGACCCAGAAAGCAGGTTTGAATTGCCTAGTCGTATAACTAGTATTACCAAGTACGAATTGCTAGAACAACAACCGCTTCGATAGGTGAATTCCCCGGCTATTAGATTCAAAGCAGCTGTGAAGAAGTGAGGCGTCGTATCAGTACTTTGATTCCGGTTTAGAAGATTGATTTGTTGTTCGAAGCTTTCAAGTATGGTATAAGAATCGAAGCTAGTAGTTTCAATCGGATTGTTTGCTCTCTCGTACCCAAGGGAGTGAATGGCAGATTCCAAACAAGCAAGTAGTTTACCGTGCTTTAGGCTGGCTCGTTTCCATAGTAGTAAGCAGGCGAGTCATATCAGGTTTCTTGCTTGACTTCTCCTATTTAGTAGGCAGGCCCTTCTCGTATCCATACTATTGTAAGACAAGAAGAAAAGAAAGAGAGACCTGTGCTCATACTTCATAAGCGATTTGGCTAGACAGCGAGTAAGCCAAGCCAGAACTTGCCATTGGAAAAGAATGCCCATCTGAGATGAGAAGCCGATCTCCAGCATATTCTGAGAAAACGATCAGGTTGACGAAAAAGGAATGCTCTACCGAGGAGTGGGCGTGAGCGTAGTCCCTTACATTCCAGCTGATATTGGTATCAAATACACATGCTTCTACATGGATCCATTAGATGAGTTGGTTTTATCAGCATTGGGCCGCGTGCTGTTAGCAACCTATTTTCCCCACCTGGTAGACGAGAATCAGGTTCAAGCTTTCACGTCTTCTAGAAGAGTCCTCTCGAAAGTGAATACCAATAGCTCACTTACTTCTTCGTGGCTAGCTTTCAAGAACAATACAGGAATGGTGACCTCAGATGCCGTTGGGCTACTCATTCAAAACCGACCTTATCAAAAAGTATGTTTGACTGGCTTGAGTAGAGGTTTGACCCCCTTCTAAAATAGCCAACATGGTGGAGCTGGATCAAACTGGAGGCAAAAAGAATTTCTTGTTCACATGCTACCCTTCATCGAACCCTTAATTACACCTATCGAGCCCGACCTAACATATCCATTTTTTGTTACATTTCGGTAGGGCTTTTTTGATTGGTTTTTCTGGGGACGGACATGTCGAATTTCTGGTGACCCACATATAATTCGAGGGTCTTTCTCCACATGCAACCTGGGTTCCTATAGATTTCGAGAGAAGTTTTTTGGTTGGTGCACTCAGATTTCCATCCCAATTCATCACACCCGAGGCAACCAATTCTTTACCCACACTTTCACACACTGTAATCCGACTTTGTCACAAATACGAACATGCTCCCCTACCTTCTCGAGTTACGTAAACTCCTTCTACTCTTACCGACACTTCACCTTTTTACTACTTGAATGAAGACGAAGGGGTAGACAAACCATAGACCCTTTGCTTCCGGCCGGGGACTCAGAGAATAGGCCCTGTGGCACTTTTTTCTTAGGGACGGTCCAACCTACATTGAACGCCCCGCGCCTCCTTCTTCTTCTTGCTTTGTTGAGTCTCCAGCCTTCTTGCTATAGAGCAGAAACCTCTCCTCATCTGCGTATCATATCTGCCTTTTGTCCTATTTGATTCTCATAGGGCTAGCCAATGAATGGTCCAAGAAAAGAAAGAAGGAAACTTCTTATATAGAGAGAACGGGTAAATAAATAGGTGCATGGCCCGCCCATACATAAAGAATAACTTCCTCCACATTCTCTTTGTCTGATAGCTTTCATTCCTCAACTTCTTCGTTCTCTTCATTCTTTACTTACTGCATCTTACACCCGTTCTGTTAGTTACTTCACTTTAGGATCGGTTGAAGGGAAAAAGGAAAGGCTGAGTCAAGGGTGTTTAGGAAGAGAAGCCTACCTATTTTACTGCGAAGGAAAAACCGGCGCTTACCAATTCGGAGATATACACTCATCGAGCAACTTCTTCTCTCATTCATTACACAACGGACCGAAACCAAACGAAGCGATTTACTATATTATTTACACAACGGCTACCCACTTTACCCACACTACGACATTTTCTTCACTTATGACTTTGGTAACTCGAGTAAGTTCCGGGGCTTCGGCAGCCCGCTCCGGGTGGTAGCCATTATGCCTGGAGTTGGATAGTAGGAACGCAAAAAGAAGGAATCAGGCCAGACTATCTCAACGCTAATTCGTTCATTATAACGGCTAGATGGAATCGAGATGCTACTAATCAAAGTAGCCTTAAGAACGATTCCTTATCCCGGCGCATGGAAGTGAAATATACCAAAACTTTCAATTAGACCTCTGAAGTCTATAAAAGCTGGAAAGAAGATAACAGAATCTTTATAAGCGTGAGTTTGAATACCAATTGTTCATGTCGAGCTTGTTGCATTCTCTTATATTTCAAACAAATGCGCATATTGGTACTTGTTCTTCTCTTCTTTGGTTAGTTCTAATCTGAGTCAATAATAAACAATATGAGGATGAAAGTCAGCCAAGTATGAAGGCATTAAAAGAAAGACCCATTTCCACCAAGTGATCTGTATTGGTTTTGATGAATTCCAACATCTCGCTGTTTATTTGGAATTCTTGTTCCTTTAATATGAAAATAACTACACAAACAAGGATGAAAACCCCTCTTGCGATCGAAAAGAGAAATTCCAATGTGAATACCCCTGACTTGTAAGCAATCGATAGTGGTGGATTAATTCACCACCGGATTGGTAACGATATCCACCTTCCATATCGATCGAAGAATGTTGGTACCTAACCCACACCAAGACTGAATTCTGCTTTCAGACCCCAGCGCTTTGGTTCACAGACCATAGGAAGGCTCATCTTGATAGGACGAATCTTTGGATCAAATAGACCACAAAGAGACTACGCAACTTTCTATATGAACCATCCTTGGTTTTGAACACTTCTCCACTTTGAAAGGCATCGGCCATTCTAATAACATTCCTACTAATAAGAAACTCCAACAAGTGGCCTGCTATGACGTAATATGGGTTAGCACCTATGCTAGTTTTTTTTCTTCTTAGATCCTTTCTGAGGTTGACTTTCAGCATTATTGGCTTTTTACTGAATTTCCCCTACAAATACCCACACTCTCACCCCGTCGTTCATAGACTTCGTGAGGGAATCAACGAAAGTTACTCCAAAATGTTCCACAAAGGTTGATGCTCGAACCACTGTTGATTCACTGCTAGCATTCAACATCAATGCGCCATACGTGGATACTAATGCCTTCTAGGGTATATGTTTCCATTCCATTAACTATTAGAGTGTCTTCGGTAGTTAGCGAAAGAGTATGTAATCTTTCGCTGACGGCTCACCACTCAACATTAGCATATGAACCAAATCTGGAACTTTCTGAAATATACTAACAGAGTCGTAACTCATAGTAAGATCCTCCATATCATTTGGAATCTCATAATAATTCTTTTGCCTATTAATTTGACCACTTGATCTCTTCAATAGTGAAAATACTTCTTCCGCACCTTATACTCACTACCAGGCGTTGCTTCTCTGCCATATACTTCAGGAATAAGTCGAATTTGTTCTTCAAAAGATATGGCAAACCTCTCAAGTTTTTATACAATAGAAGCGAAACCCCATATAAACAGAACATGATAATAGAAATGGATAATTCTCTGAAAAAATGCGGGCATTCGCAATAGTGTAAGGGGAACTATAATAAGGAGTAAACGAAAGAAAACTTTCCCAACATGTGGGCGTAGATGTCATTTCATACTTTCTTTTCTGGTCAGCTCTGATTGCTCTTGTTCGTAAATAGAACTCTTTTCCTTCCATTGATTCTATCCTGATTGGATGCGATCTTCTTTTTGTGCAATTTTCAGGCTGAGCGCTTGGATACGCAAGAGTTTTTGTTTGAGCTCCTCATATCCATTATCTCTTGATTATTCCTTGTTCCCACCATGATTAGAACTGCTCGATCCGCTCTACAATCAGACTTAACTGAGAGTAGGATTTTGACAGAACAAGAATGGATCGTTTATTTCAGAAATACGGGGAGCTCTTTCACATGCCAGTAGCTCTTTTACGCAGTTACCGGCATGCAAATGCAGTAAGATTAAGGCGTTAGCCCAAAGACTACAACACTCGAGTCATTACTGGTATTTTACTTGAAGTGCACATTTCTAGTTTGTGAAGATAGTAATAGTTCCAAATTGTGTGCTTTTTGCATTGTGTACTTACATATGCTCACTACACTATAGAATTATCATTCTATAAGCTTATAATGGGAAATGTTTATCATTTCAAATGATTATTAGAAAAACTGAAAACTCTCCGAGCTAACGCCCTGTATGTTTTTTCGGATTTTGTGTCGGAAAAGCCCAGTCTTTAGTAAAATATATTAGGATTGGAACAGATTTAGGTGAAACTAACATAGGGATATGAAGAATATTAAGTATGTGTAGCATGGCAAAAGATTTCCGTTTCAGTTTGTAATTAAAGGGCATAAGTCAATCCATATTGGCTTTCTACTATTTTTGATTCCTCGGAAAGGCAAGAGGAAAGCACCAGAGGAAAAAGCTATATCTTTAGGAGATGGAAATTCATATTTCTTAGCCGCCTTGACTCAGCTCAGCCTAGGGCTTATTTTCTTTTTGGACTCGAGAACGAAGAAATGATATTAAAGCATATGAAGCGCTTGGTTCCAGTCACTATTCCTTTATGGGTATCCGTGGATAAGATCCGCCACCTCTGGAGTATGTGGTTTGGTTTGAGCGAACTTCTTTATGACACCTGGCAGAGATTTACCAACTCGATTGCTTACGCTACAAGGAGTACCCCAAAAAGGATAGTTCCTCTGATATGAAATCCCCTTCTTTTTCTCAGAACGTATTTCAACAAAAGAAGGGCTCTCAGATGAAACATAACTCTGGCGTAAAGGAGATGGACCACGTGGTGGATCAATAGCAAAAGGAGTTTGATTGCAACAAGCTTTAGGGAGCCTAGAAAATTGTGCAACTGGTGGAATAGTAGTATTATTGCTAACACGGCAATGCTTTGAGGGACTCAACTTAAACGGCGCACGAATCGACATCTAGGTCAAAACTGGTTGGTAGGGTTGTGCTCAAGACAGAAAGTAGTAAACACCGGTCAAAACGTCCTACTTGTCAATTTCCCTAAGCGGAGCATTGGAAGTTGGGGCAGAAAGTAGTAAACACCGTGAAAAACGTCCTACTTTGTTTTTTCCCTAAGGTGAGTATCTGATTTCATTTCAATTTCCATCAACTATATCTCGTCACACGGTCGTACCAGCAGGAAAGAATGATTTTCTCGTAAGTCAGGCCGCTCTTTTGTACTCGCTTCTAATCAAACTTACTCCCACACTAGCTTTACCAAGAGGGACCGTAACTGAGCAATTTCTAGTCCTAGAATCGTGGTTTTTCATATAGTGCTATTGCTTTTATCCGAAAGGCATTGACCAGTCGACAAGAGGAATAGTGGAGTATACCCTCTTATTCAAACAAGCGGGTAAAAGAAAAGGCTTACTTACTTTGGAATTTTATGTATGGGGTAATTATGAGGTCAAAAAAGAAATAGTGTTACTTTGGGAGAGGAATCTCCTATAGCAGTAGTGTAGGAGTTATAGTCCTACTACTTCTTGACAACAGGTCTCTCTCTATCGATCGATAAAAGTAGTAGTCTCCGTAAGGTATGTTTCAGAAAGTAAGAGTTCATGCTTGTTTTCTTGCTGGGAAATTGGGGCAGATTTTCTTGAGTAAATTCCAGCAGTTGTGCATTCCCAGGTTAATCTACTTAAGTGCTTGTTTGCTCAAACTGTCTTTCTTACCCAAGGTATGTTTTAGTACTAGTGCTTTCTTAGCCACTAATTCAAACTGGGTAGTCTAACTTTCTTGACCACTTATTTCAACTACAGCAGGGTTAGGTTAAGTCATAGCTTAGACTTTCTCTTCTACTGTCACTGTCTTGCTAATCTCCGAAAGGAAGGTAATCTAGTCTCCGTATGTTTTACCACTCCAAAAAGTAGGTATACTTGCTTACCCACTCACTCTAGTTATAGTGTACTCTAAAAGGCATTTAGAGGGTCAAAGTGCTACTTCAAATAAGTCCTACTTCTTTCTCTAGCATTAAGGTAATTAGAGTGCTATTGCTTAGCCAGTAAACAACCAAGGAAATCTAAGTCATAAAGGCATAGTTGAGTATAACCTGTATCCGTAGCTTATGCATTACCATAGTCTTTACAATTGACAAAAGACATAGCTTATTTATGCTTTTTCTTGCTCTGGCTAATCTACGTAACTAGCTTGCTGGGGTAATAGGCATAGTTGCTGTTTTGCCTAATAGAAGTGTAACAGTAGTCGACTTATTAAAACTGGCATCCACTTATTCTTACTTTATTTACCTAAAAGTAATTAATATTGCTTAGGTAAGTGAAAAGAGGCATCGCTTTATGTCCCTATCGGCAAAAGTTTGACTTCTTGTCTACTTCTGCTAAAGCGGGTTAATCTCTGGATAGTTATAGTCGTGGCATTCCCTGGGTAAGTAATAGTGTATGGTTAATCGACGACTACACTTTTTTCTTATTAATAGATGTGTCTTCTTCCTTCTCAGATGGCCCGCATGTGGTCGAGAATGCTTTCTATTCTGAAAGTGGGTTGTCTGCCTATCTCTGATGCCTCTTTTTCAGCAGGTCACCTCAGTAACTCTCTACCGGAAGATGCAGAAGTGAAGCAAGAAGCAACGTATTAAATAAGGCTTGGGAGTACTTAACTTAACACTAGGTATGTGTTTTCTGTTTTCATGTCTTAGAGTTCGATACCGGTACAGGGACTGACTACCCCTCTACTATTGAGGAAAAGTCTAATGGTGCGAGGCATGCGCATGTAACGAATTGAATTCATTTCTATTGTCCTACTCTTTCACATTAGTTATCTTCCAGCTTACTAACCTCAAATAAGTTCTTCCGATAAGGTATCCTTCCTTGTTTAGATCCGTTACCAAGCGATAAGGTTTCCTTGTTTAGATCAGTTACCAACCATGCAACTGCTTTTTCATTTTGACTTATACATTCTGTTAACTTGTGCTTCCTCATCTCATGCATTTCATTGAATTTCAGAATGGCATACATACATAAAAAGAGGTACTTTAGGAACAGTTTTCGATGAATCCAGAATAAGCAAGTAAGATACTAAGCATGGTATCACCGAAACACTTTATTATCTCTTACCTCACATCAACTCATTACTTCATTCATTCAAAATCAAATCCTTTATTATTATCAGAAATAGTGATTTTCTTATTATTATCAGAAATAGTGATTGAATCTTATCGTTAAATAGTACAATATTCTCGTAAGTCAAGATTCTCGTAAATAGTACATACAAGTGTATCGTGTTCCGCTTTGCACCATTCGACAAGCAATGAGGAAGAGCAGCAATAAGAAGTTCTCTCTCCCGAGACCACAAGCCGATAGAACAAGTCGGGTGACCTATCACAAGCCGATAGAACAAGTCAGTCTGATGCCCCATATTCTTTTAGGTGAGCATTCTACCCTAAATGAACAACAAACAGGTTAACCAGACAATGTCGAAGTGTCGGTGTACGGAAATGCATCTCCGGTACGGAAGGGTGTAATACAGAACAAGGTGTTGCTAAGGCGGTACAGGGCCCTGCTAAGGGATCTGGTACAACTTTCCAATTACTGATGTTTTCTTGGAGATTTTCTCTCACATAGCCTGGCAAATCAAAAGGTTATCTGACCAGTCTTGAAATCACAGATTTTCTAGCACTTATCTGAGGCATCCATGGTACACCACAAGCGGGCCGGCGGGTGAATTCAGAGAGGTCCGAGATGCATATTTCACAGTGGAGTAGGTTTTTGCAAGAGATGCACCGCTTTCTCCAAGCACCGGGTATGCACGGACTAGGATCAACTACTAGGCCGATTTCATATCTTGGACTTTATTAGGAAATAGGTGTTTTAGGGCAAGCCAAGAAAGAGAAGGGGATTTTGGAATAATCGAATTTAGGGCACTTCTCCATAAATGGGATGAATGGAAATGTTTCACTATGAATACTTGTATACTTGCCAATCCCTGTTTTGCTGAACTGCCAGTCTCTTTCTCTAGCCAACAAATATGCTAAAGCTCACGAGAAGGCTCAGAATCTCAATGCTGTACTGAACTCGTTTCTTCTATTCTCACTTTCACAATTTACCCACCACAGCTGCAAAATAGAATAGTTCAAACAGTAATGCTGAATTGATTAGACTTGCTAAAAAACCCACAATGAAAATAAACTCTATATGAGTTTATGTCAATCCGTTGTTTCCTTGTTATTGTTGCTAGGGGTCTTTCTTGGCTGGGGTTGCTCTCTGTTGCCACCACCTTTTTCCCAGGGTTTAAGTAATTCCATTATTAGACGACGACTTGTGAATCATTGACTCGAAAGAAGCTGTCCTCGCCTGCCGGGGTAGACTATTCAATTTTGGTCAGATAAAGGGTGCGAAAGCGTGAACCTCATCCCAGTACCTGGAGAGGGACTCTCTTGAATTGCTTACTAGTCAGCAATCGACCATCTCATTTAGGCATTTTAGGCAAAATTGGTATTTTTCAGCGGTTTGCGCTTGAGATTGAATTGTAATGTGTTAAATCGAATGCGGCATCTTGAATTGACCTTTGGCGCGCTTCGACTTAGCACCCTTTCTCTGGTCCCCATGGATTCCAAACTCCATTTCTACCCTAGATGCCCCTTGCCAAAATGCCGCTTCCAGGCTTGGGGTTACATCATCCATACCTTCGAAATACTTGCGTTTTTTTTGGTGAGTAGTCGAGCAATTCAAACGCACGCGCCTCGCTAACTTCGGCCAATATGTAGGAGCAAACAGAAAAACCGAACTTAACAGAAACCGGTGCAATTTCCGAAAGCAGCTGACATAAAGTCCGGTTCTCAAATTTGCTTAATGCTCGTTCTTGATTTATAAGCCCAACATACTCGCCCTATTTGCCTTTGTTCATTGAATATTGTCTATTATGACTGGCTACTTCAATGGATGGGTGGGTGTTGACCCCTGAAAATACACGAAAAATCTTCATGGAATATTTGTGCTATTTCATAAGATGAAATTCTTGATACCTCCACAGTGATTTTGACATCCTCCTCCACGTCTAGAAGGGCCGCATAGTTTCAAATGAGGTGACCCATATTCGAGTGAAAATAAGATCGTGGAGTTTGGGAATGATAGAAAAGATTTCGAATGATCAATAAATGGAAATTTTCATATCATCATGTTCCTTACAGTTCCCTAAGTATACCCACAAAATTTCATGAGCGAATGACTGCGGGAAGGGCATCAAAGAATTTTCCCAAAACAGCAACAATTCAATTTCAGTGAACGAGGGAAATTCAATTTCTACGGCCCATTAAGGCCTCTCAAATTTGGCCCAGTGAATAACGGGTCCGTCTAAGAGGGCGGAGGAGGCGACCGACCCTTATCCGAAAAAAAGGGACCCAACTGTCAGAATCCCCTTCTCTGTTCTCTACTCCTCCGATTGGCTGCCCACCTCTGGGCCCCGCGCGCCAGTTAAAGAAAAAAATTCTTATTATACTCTGCACCTGGGCCCCAGCGTAACTGGCTAACAGAAAACGGAAAAGGACAGAAGAAAGAAAAAAAAAGAAAACGCCGCCTCCACGAACTCCGTTCCGGCGATCTACTCAACCACTGCCGGAGTTCTTGGCACCACTGGAAAGCTCATGGAAAGGAGAGCGCAGTGCCACCCACCTCGGCTCCTGTCGTGCCCCCGCTCAAGCTCAATTCCAAGGAGAAATAATCGACTTTGTGCAAAGGGAACATGTGAATTGACGCGATCTGACCTATAAGCATCAAAGTAATCGCTCACACAGCTTCAGGGAGGAGAGAAGAGTAAGTGAAATTCACTAATTTGGACTGAAGTGAAGTTGGTGCGTGGAACCATCAACGGCGATTGCAGTCGAGATCGAGTTAGGCTGAGCACCAATTGGCAATGGCTCAAGAGATCAATTAATGTTGCAAGGGTGTTAAACATAATGTTCATGTGTTCTAATGATAATCCATATACGCTAAAAAGGACTAAGGCTATTGATCACTGTCTACTCAAGCTGAGAGAAGAAAAAAAAGATAGAGAAACTTTGAACAAAGAATAGGCCCACAAATCAGTTGCAAAAGATGTGATACTAGTCATGATTCAGTTCTAACAACCCTGGACAGAGAAGATTGCTAAAGCTACACGATTACACAACATAATTTGAAGGAACGAGAAATTCAAACACTTCAATTGTGAGCAAAAAAAAGCAAATGCAGGGAAAGGGAGTTCATTTCTACAATTCACAAGAAGGAGGGGAAATACTGTACATACCAATAAATGCTCTAAAGTCAAGCCAGGTCCAAGCAACCTACTCCAGCCCAAGTTATGAGAATAGTCGAGTTTGACCTACAGAGAAGAAAATTCAACAAACAAACCTGAGAACGAACAGTGGGAGAAAAAAAAAGAAGAAAATCAAATACATGTGAGCCCAGGGAATTAATGTATCACCTGATCCGTACAGCAGTCTCTTCTTTAGAAAGTTGAATGCAGCCAATAGGAAGTGCCAGCCATCCAATGAGATTAAGGGGCAATCAATGCAGGTGAAAAGTGGAGCAGGTACTAGCTCTGAAGCTAGACACGACAGGAGCATGAAAAAAAAAAGAGAGAGTGTCAAAGAAAAATGATAATATAACAATGATCAAGTGCAGAGCTTTGAGATAATTTGAACAAGGCATTTGAAACAGAAATGGTACATGTAATCACCAGGTGTAAATCACAGTCAAGGTACTAATGGGCCAAGGCACACCACCTGCATTAAACAAAACCAACAAAAAGAGAAGTTTAGTAACAAGGGTTGGACATAAACATGATTGGTTCAATGTCTCCATGGGAGGTGCAGAAAGTTAATGCCACATTGTTTTCAAAACATCATATAAAGGGTCCTTGAGGCAGTGCAAAAAGCAAGGGCTATGCTCTGAAAACTAAAGTGTGGTATAAACGCAAGGAAAACGGGGGAGAGAAAGACAGTTTTGGTGAACATAATGCTGATCAGGAAACAAAGCAAAAAAGAAGAGAAAAAGTTCAGAAGAAGTGCATGCAAAAAGAAAAAATAGATATACAATCAAGAAACAAACTTGTGACAGTCATAACAAAATATTTCTGATATATGCAATCACCTGGTGTAAAAGGTAAGACATCATAAACCAAAGATGCGCCTGCATCAAACCAAACAGAAGGGTTAAGCAATAAAACTTTGAGCACAAGCGTGATTGGTTCAATACCTCCATAAGAAATGAAAAAAAAAACAGTCATGAAATGACAAAAACATTTCCAAACAATGTTGAGTAAATACAAGCAGAAAACTTGAATTGCATTTTGAAGAAAAAAAAGAAGGAACAAGGAAGAGAAATGCATGTAGATGATGAGGAAATTACCATGTGACAGCAGGTGCTAAGCAAGTCTCCACCTTTATTCACATCTTAACCACTAGGTTAGAGGGTGCAGGTAGTATGAAACAGGATATCTGAATGCGTATTGGCAAAATCAAACTCAGTCAGAGCTCTATTGAGAGAGAGAGGGATTAGAGAGAAGTCTTGGTCAAGATGCAAAGTGGAATGGTCAAAGCATTATGGGGAAGTATATCTGGTCTGAGAGAAGAGCACTGTGCTAATAAAAAGTGATAATGCAATCTGATAAAAGAAGAAGGCAGTAGGAGTGAGAAGAGATCAAATCACATAGCAGGTGTATTAGACCTAGAGAGAGAGCTATACCGGAGATAGAAGGTAATAAATGCTGAGAGAAAGGGAGCCTAGCATTACTTGGTGAGACATAGAGGTGTATGTAGCCTGTATTCTACCCAAGAAAGGAGTAGTAGAGATAGAAGAGAGGGATTCATACAGCATGTTGCAAGTCAAATTCCAAAGTCAGAAGAATTGAATTGACCGCCTGAGAGAGAGAGGTGGGCACTGGATTGCCACCTAAGCAAATCAAATTGGTACTGACCAAAATACCCCCCAATTACCTCGAGAAATAAGGAGGCAGAAGCATCATTCAGACCCCCTAGAGAGACCTCTGAAGCCACACACGCACAAGAAAAAATCACACATACACATAAAGTGAGAAGCCCCTGTAAGAAAAACAAAAAAAGAGAGAGAGATTTTGTAATTTAGGCTACAAGAGAGGAGAATCAATTTGTAATCACCTTCTACTTCATCAATAAAAGGTTGTTTAATCTCTTTACCTGTTACTTTGAGAGTCGCTATGTGTTTGACCCAGCCACCAATCTATGGTGTGCATGGGTATATCAGCTTGCATGAGTTCCAGAGCTGTGAAGCCTGAGAGCTTTCCCTTTTTATTTATTTTGCATCTTTCTATCCTGAAGCATGCTCATCTTCATCCTTATTTGCATCAAAGAAGTCTCATGGCAAATTTGACATGATTTCATCATTTCCACTCTTACTGTCTCCATTTTCATCCCTATTACATGAAAAGAGAAAGAGGAACATTACATAAATAATACCATATACGTTACTAAGCATGTTGGTGAGAGAATGTGCACATGAAAGCCTTACTGCATCTCAGACCTTCTATCTTCATACATATAGCCTATCCATACCATGAAAGATTCAAATATTTTGAAGTCCAGGGAATATCCAGTCATGCATCACATTTATTGATAGTGATGTTAAAATGGCGTGTGAATCAATCACCAGGTTTTGCTTTTTATCTCAATTTCTTTGCATAGTTCATAAAAAAATGTTTCCCACACACACTGCCTCAATGTGTCAAAATAGGAGTCACAAGAGCTCCAGCTGTAAATAATCACTTCCTAATACATACAAAAGTGAAGGATAACATATGCATATGTTAGCATCTATATGCATCAGTATATAAACAAGTCATGCATACAAAAAAAAAGATCCTAATGAAAGAAAAACAAACCCGACGAGTAACTACTAATGTTACGAGTTCAAAGAGTAGTTACGAACGAAAAGCCCGAAACAAACAACATTCATCCAGCGCACACACATTTCATTTTCTCTTCTTTCTCACAGGAGAGGCAATTCTTCTAGAAGTTGATTTATTGCACGCACCCACTTTTCAATATATTCTGAAAAGAGCAGGTGTAGGTGGTACTACTTTGCTTTCCCGCTGGCATGGATCATATATGGTGTTCTCACATCACAGCTAGGCGACTAACATGGCAGAGATTCCTGGAGCAGCAAGTGTTACAGTTCAAAATTACTGAGAACCTAGGCAGGCTACCGGCACGACTTCCTCGGTTGGTACAACTTTTCATTTGTTGGAGTGTGATTGTGTTTCTTTTCTTATCCCATTCTATTCTGCAACTTCCGACCCAGACCCTGATACAGATGTGGTAGTCTTTCTCCACTGCCAAGTTTATTGTCCTTTTATTATGAGGAGCCAGCCAAGGCATGCTACTTTTGATCCAGCCCAGCCTTATCTGTTTTGCTCAATTGGTAGGCCAGATAGGGAGGGAAAAAGAGAACACCAATGACTCCGGCTTTGACTTTCAAAGTAGTCAAGAGTGAGTCAATTCTGTGCAAAACAAGCATAAAGATCAGCTAGCACTTTAGGGAGAACGTTTATGGATCGGTAGTAAAGAAGAGTAGAACAAGTCCACATAAAGCGGCCGGTACATGGTTCTTGGTAAAGTAGGTCAGAGACGAAGTACAGTAGGGAAGATGTGGAACATAGGTCTGGGTATAGGCAAAGGTAGGCGCGTAGCGAAATAGCTCAAGTGGATAAGTTGTGGCTAGGGCCTTGGGGATAGGGTCACTCTGCAGGGATCTTTTATTGCTCACCACCATTGCTTACTTCTTCCTTTCTTTCATATTCTCATATAGGCGTGTCAATGCTTTTCTTTTGAGGAGTAATAATATAGGCAATAGCACTAGGGCAAGCAGGTCCGTCCGCCCATCGATCGATATTATTCTATCTTTTCGTAGAATATCTATCAGTAATAGGCAAAGTCAAGAAAGAGCTCAGTGACAGGTTGTCCTACAAAGCAGCTTAGGCCTGTTAGTGATTTAACGGGCAAGTGACGTCAAGGAGGTAAGAGCACTTTCTTGATTTTAGAGATTTATTCGTTAATGGGCTTTCTCTTTCGTACTCTTTCTATTGATAATGCACTGCATATTTGAAATTATTTACTGGGACTCACTGGACTCCTCCAGTCTCCTGAGGTGTAGAGAAAGAAGGTCTTCCAGGAGTTTGATCAGGTATTTCTACTGCTTCAGCGTTCCTACTCTTTTCTTTCCTATTCTTTCTTATAACTCTGACTTGGCAGCGAGCCAATCCGCTTCTTCCTTTCAATCTGATAGGCGAGGAAGTCAAAAACTCGATATAAGAGGCAGATGGCATATCTTTCATTTCTTAGTGAATAGTTGTAGGTTAGCTCGTTACACTTATCTATTCTAGTAGTCGTGGCGGAGGACATATCATTTATTTCAGATTCATTAGTCGAGAGCTAGTGTCAAGAATGAATAGTATAAGTTCATCTGTAAGCTGTAACGAATGGCGAGGGTCTCTGGTCTCATTAAAGCCAGTCTTTGCGTGCAGCCTTATCTAGTTTAGCTCTCTCGGGGGAAAATCTAGTAAATTCCACTACTACCTCTCCGCTCTCATCAACTAGTGTATTTGTTTTCATTTCATGAAACTCAGAAATAGTGTCTTTTTTCTTTTGTTTGGTTGGTTTTGATATTATCAGAAATAGTGTCTTTTTTTGCAATTATATCATATATAGTGTAGTTCTGGTTCTATTAAAGTCTAGAGTAACGTATAACTGGGAAATCAATATCCGGGTAAGAAGCGGGGTGGAGGAATTGGTCAACTCATCAGGCTCATGACCTGAAGACTGCAGGTTCGAATCCTGTCCCCGCACAATGAGATGCTACTTGAAGTCAGGGCGAAAAGAAGGGATTGTGAAGCGGGCTAGCTCAAGGAAGTGTAAATAGTTTGACAACAATATGCTTACGTGTCAAAACGTTACTTTACTAGATAAGTTCATTCTTTATAGTCAGTCGCTTCTGAGGGCGTGGCCTACCTAGGAAGCCCCTACCTATTATTGTCAAGTGCAAAGAATTCAAGAAAGCATTGATTTTGGCTTCAACAACCGACGATCTATCTGTCTTTCCGGACAGTGAAGTTTGATAAGATCAATGCGGCAATAGACATAGTATATATTATTCTCAGTCCCAGTCGCTTGGGTTTCAGCAAAAGAGGTTGATTCCTATATCGAGGATGTTGTTTCTTTGTACTGTTTCGATGTATAATTACCTATTTATTTGACTCCTAATTGAAAAAGTATATCCGATCTACTCCTAAATATGAAAAGTCATTCCACTGGCTTTGGAAAAGGACAAGCCCTTTCTTTCTACTGCAATATTTTTGGTGCCTACTTTGATTTCTTTATGCTAGTATACCGGGAGACCCCAGTTCCACACACGAGTGTTTCTCCCCATTCTGCGTACCAAAGTGGTATAGTCGCAGCCCTTCGCCACTCTAGACGATGAGCCTCAACGTAGGCACCCCAATGCTAGATTGCTTACTAGCTCTTTTCGCTCGCAACATTAGTAGTTACTCGCTGGGTTGTATTTTGGAGATTTCGGACCTTTAGTTGAACGCAGATCTTGTCATCCTGTACTTTTTTTCTTTTGATGCCATCCTCGGCATGCTTGAAAACGTATAAGGCGAATGTGTATTGTTTACGAAAGAAAAGTGGTGACCTCAAAGAAGAAGAAAATCAAATGTTTATATAACAAGGTGTGCTCCTCTCGGTTCTCTTTCTTTTGAAAAGTACTACAATCCGTCTTTTGACTACGTTTGCCAACGGTCTTTTTTGAGGAAAGTCAAGAGAAAATGCATTCATTAGAGTAGCTGCTTTCCTTCCTATATTAGAGAATTCGTTCCTAACTAATTCCAGGTGCTTCCTTATGGACCCAGATAGGTATGGATCCCGACCTGGTGGAGGTGGCACATACTCCTATTATTGGTGAGTAGCCTAAGGGCGATAGTGGAGATCTCACATCTGTGCGTGCTAGTTGGGCAGTCAAGTAAGAATACTAATGAATAGTGGAGTTCAACCTGCTCAACAACCTGTAGTGGAACAGCTGTAGATCGTTCAGTTGGGCATGTTAGTTGTCCTTTTGGGTTGAACGAATAGGAGGAAAGGGCTAATGTTGCGAGTGGCATCCTTTTCACAAGAGACGAAACTCAAACCCAAGGAAAGCACTAAAAGCTAGTTAATGGTACCGGGTCTCCTTTGTCGGATATGAACAAGTGCTTGCTTACTTCTGCCTTGGAATAGAACCGGTTGAGAAGGCCAAATTGACTCCATTGGTGAACCCCCATACCCCATAACCTGCTACCAAAGTCAATATGGAGGTAGTGGCCCCGTGCTTCGCTTTACGGGTCCAGAGAGGGCTAAGACGAATAGGAAGGGCCGTGGCTTAGCCTCTGAAAGAGGGGACAATTAGAATGCTCGAGGAGATACCTGAGTATTGGAAAAGCATGCCTATGCAGAGAACCTTCTTCTATTCTTTCTGTGGTTCAATAAATGGTTGAACTAGTGGAGTAGCTTCCTTGCGTGCTTCCTTCGACTTCTCTTTAGTTGCTTTCTTGGCTCAAAGAAAAGTATTGGTAGGGGTTACGAAGATCTAGGTAGGGCTATCTAATAGCTATAGTAATAGCAGCATTATAGTAATAGCAGGATGGTGCGTCGAACTAAAATCAAAGAATGAGAATCTCCGTCTTCAGCGTAAAGACTCCTCTATACTACATACGAAATGATTTTGACCTTCTTCGCTAACTTAAGAGCTCGCTGCATCCAGGCGCGAAGCGTGGTGGAAACTGATAGGCAAGTCTTCCCTCACCTCTCCTCCGGGGAAGACGCCTAATATTTCTAATGCGTTCACAGGTAAGTCGGATATCACTCATTGTGACTGATGCAAATTCCTCTTTCAACGACTTCGAATGCTATTTACATATCCAATTGTTAGCGATGTAATTACAATTTCCATAACCACAGTACTGACACCAAGCTCGATGAGAATTTGGGAAATTGATTCAATTAATTGCCTAATTCCAACATTACAGTAGATCGTATTTAGACTCTCTAGCTAAACGAATAGTAAAACAGAAATATTACAAGTAGGCTCAATGCCTTGCTCAAAAGTAGCAAATAAAGAAGTTGCAGTTACGAGAGTAGAGAGGGAAAGGGCTAGAGTGGAGTAGATGAGCTAGGTCTTGAAAGAAGTAGAAAGAGGGACTGTTTGCGCAGGTAAGAGAATGTGGGCCTTTAGCTTGTTCAATGGCTTCTCCCTTCCTCCACTCTTTTCTCTGGGATCCGTGATCAAAGGCATAGACGGATATTGTTCCAGCTGACTCCAACAATTACGTAGGTGAAGATGTGACTGCAGAAAGCCCAGCAGCACGGATGGATCGCTTGGTTGAGGCGCTGCTTACGTTAGACGGAAAGGCAGGAAAAGTGGATTTTGGCGATACTGAACACTGATAACATATCCCCCCGGGGCGATGTAACGCAACTCCCTCATATCTCCCCTACCGTTACTGGGGCGAAGTTTCTTTTCAGGCGAGTCCCTGACGTCAAGACAGATCGATTCAAAAGTGAATCAAAGATGATGGTTCAAAAGTTTTCTCAAAGATTGATCTAAGGTCTGGATAGTATCAAATCAGAATGAGACCAGAAGACATACCAAAAACTGCCTTCAGAACCCATGAGGGTCATTATGAATACACTGTGATGCCATTTGGCCTCACAAATGCTCCAGCTACTTTCCAGGCCCTCATGAACAAAGTGTTTAAGCCTTACTTGAGGAAATTTGCCCTTGTCTTCTTTGATGATATTCTGGTATTCAGCTCAGACACTGAGCAGCATATTCCACACTTAACAGCAGTGTTTGAATTGATGAATGCCCACCAGCTCTATGCAAAGAGGTCTAAGTGTGCTTTTGGGTTGCATGAAATTGAATACCTTGGCCATGTCATCTCTCACAAGGGAGTAGCCACTGATTCTAAGAAAATTGAAGCCATGTCTAACTGGCCCAGACCGCAAAATGTGAGAGATCTCCGGGGTTTCCTTGGTCTCACTGGTTACTACAGAAAATTCATCAAAAACTATGGAATCATCAGTAAACCACTTACTGAACAGCTTAAGAAGAACTCATTCAAGTGGAATGAAGAGGCTGAAGCAGCTTTCCACCAATTGAAACAAGCCATGATACAAGCTCCTGTCCTTGCCATGCCTGACTTCAGCAAACCATTCACAGTAGAGACTTATGCTTGTGACAAGGGAATAGGAGCAGTTTTGATGCAAGAAGGGAGGCCCTTGGCTTTTATCAGCAAGAGTTTGGGTGTCAAATCAGGGGGACTGTCAACCTATGAAAAGGAACTACTTGCACTTCTAACTGCAGTCATAGAATGAAAGGAAGGAAGTAGCGAGAGCTACAGCGATAGGAGAAAAAAGAAAGCATTAGCATTCAGATAGGCGGGGAATAGTTGATCCAAGCAAAGAAGGCTTTTGTAAAGGATGTAGATTTGATCAGTTTATGAAAAGTATTCTACAGCGCAACATGTGGCATTGTGTGGTTCCAGGCACGCACCTACCCTTAGTTCTTCAGCTCTCACTGGGAAGACCATGCCCCGAGTTTTACTAGGTACTCCAGATTAGCACCAGCCTGTGTCAAGATGAAGGTCACAACTCTTCCTATGTATCTTATGAAAAGACAAGGAACATGTCATAACAAATTGATTCATTTTCCCTTACTTATTAGGCCTTTCCTATCTGTACAGGTACCGATATAGGCCTTTTTTGTCACGTAGGCCGGGTAGCACAACAGCACTGAATCAAACTGTTCTTATGCGAGCTCTGTTTATGGTGAACTAGCTTTCATGGAGTGGTGAACACACATTGGAAACTACACGTCTTTGTTTTAGGTTGAAACGCTTTCTTATCCGAGAAACGTCTTACTTTTCTCGATGAGCTCCGCCAATATGTACTGGTCACAAGCCCAGCCAGACAAGGACATCGGAGTGTTAACCAAAAAGCCGACATAGAGAAGAAAAGGGGACTCGACTTCTCTCGATTTTTTCCAATTCCCCGACAAAGAAGCAAGGGGAATATATTCCAGCAGTACGAGGCAAAAGCCGTATAGCTAACGCACGCGCTGCCCGCTAGGACAAATCGCCAAGAGAATACTGTCTTGTGAACCATTCGCCGACAATGCCAAATGAGGTTTGCAGGTTAAGTTCCCATTTGGGTTTATGGGATTGTCCTACTTCATTCATTATAGTAATTTCCTTACGCGGAACAAGTATGACGTGGAACCGCTCTCCAAGTTCGAGCACGCACATGAATGAGAAAGACAAGGAGAAAAGGGATATTCCAGCATGGAAGAAAAAGAAGTCAAAAGTCCAACTAACAAGCACCGGCGCGTTCTTGATGGAAGAGTGCACGTAAGGAGCCGAAAAAAGATGATTTCACGCCTATCCATCTCGGCTGCAAACTTTCCATAAGAGGGCTTTCTTCTAGATCGATACTTCTTCCTCATACTGTCCCGGATATCAAGAGGATAGATAGCTTTAATGATGAAAATGCAAAGAAAAAGAACGAGGTTAATCTGATCCCAGACTGCCTTGCCATTGTCGTCATTCAAGGACCTGACTTTAGGCTTTCGGGGGTCTCATCTAGGGTTAGGCTCTTCTTTGCAATGGAGAGGCTGGACTGGAGAGAACGCATCTTTTTCTGCCGGACTTCCTCCATGGATCGCATCTTGTGCTCGTATTCTGACCACCGGCCTTCGTATTGGGTAAGTCTTTGGTGGAGCAAATCATTTTCCTCTTCTTTATCGTGTAGTGCTGCCTCAGGTATCAATGTGATCAATTGAAGAGGAAGGAGAAAGACACGAAAGAAAGAATTGAACTCTTCTTTTGAAGTGAGATTTAGAAACCAAATGATTCGAATGTGTCGCTTAACGAATTGAATTTCTTTAGCAGCTACAACGGAAAAAAACACCCAAGGTTGTACAAAATCCCGAATACTTTACTTAATGATAACTCCGAGTAGTGATGCCCAGTCCGAGGATTGAATCGATGTACGGGGAATTACCAGACGGATTGAAGTGGGTGCAAACCCGGCATTGAACATATGAGAGGATTACCAACCAGATTTTACGGAGTGCGGCTCCGAGAGCTGTGCCCAGTACTGAACTTTCCCAATTGATTGATTTAGGCATTTTAATAGATTGACTTGATTCGGCTCGTGTTGATTCAGAAGTAAGTAACTCACTGGGTTAAAGTCGGCGCACCGTATCTGGTGGGGTATCCCCTCTTTTTAGTAGCGAGCTGGATTCGAACCAGCGCTTGATTGTAAGCACAGTTTTCCTTCTGTTCGCTACTGTCTCAAGAAATTCCATTGAAGTTCTCACTCTCGGCTTTCAAGAAAGAAGGGCCTTTTTTCTTAATTCGAAATAACAATGCCCGCCCTAATGCTTGGCAGCAAACGCAAAGGTAGTACTCTTCTCTCGCCTAGTGAGCTTTTACTTACTCCAATATATAGATAGTCCGTCCTAGCTAAATGGAATATGAGTGAATTGATCTTCTTTATGCAGCGACGTTAATTAGCCGCCTTCTTTGAAGACGAAGGGACATGCTTTTCTTTCTGGCCATACTCATCATCTATATCTTGAAGCATGCCATGCTACCATTCGTCCCGAGTCTCCAAGAGCTCTAAGATATTATTCCCCCAGTTAAGTGGTTTTTTCCACGTAGCTTTTCTCCTGCTATGAGACTGACTTGAAAGTCAAAAAGCATCTATCTGAAAATCTCCTTGTCCCACTCCACTGATACTTTCCCGCACGCACCAAACCGCCGTACGCTGTCGTAATAGCTTCTCCAACGTATCCAACGCACTGGGTGTTCATTCTATAGGAAGGAACAGGTCTATTGAAAATGGGATAAGTGAAGCCCGAGTACAGGTGGATATCTGGCCCCATAGAAGTATTGGCTCCGTTGAATCTCAGATATAGCATTCCTATTTCTTTGTGCTACGCCCTTGTTTTTTTCATCACTGAAATGCAGAGGCCGGAGGTTAGTGCTTACCTGCAGTCCACATATGTAGTGGTGCTGGGTCGCCCCTTCCTTCGATTGCTGAATAGCGCCTCTTCTTCTTGCTTTGTGGAGTCTCCAGCCTGAAATGAGTCTAGTTTGATTGATAAAGCAATTACGTACGCCGCTTTCCCAATGAACACAATCAAAGAGAGTTCCCCTCTATATGAGTATATGAGGCGCGGATTCCACTGAAACCAAAACGCACTATATATGAGAAACCCCAAAGAAAAGGAAAGGAAAATAGGCACGTGAGTAGGTGGTTGATGTGTATGCTCAGTCACAAGGCTTGTTAGCTGCGACGGTAGGTAAGCAAGGCAAGATCAAAGCTTGGTTAGGCACAAGAGATGAGTAATTCTAACAAAGGGGTAAGCTACTACTGGGCATCTGGATGGATAGCGGCGGTAACCAAAGCAAGGGCTACGCTTTCGAGGTTTAGTAATCGAAATATGCGTGTGAGGGCAAATACGAGATATGCATGACAACAAGGTAGAGGTAAGTTACCGGAATAGCCAGTAGTTGGTTCACGGGATGGATGCATGTGAGGTAGAGTCAAGTATAGCAGGAGCTGATAGCCATTTGTGAATCCTAGTGCTCATACTGAAGTAGAAGGTAGGAGTAAAACAAGACAAGCAGCGCATGGTGGTCGTGAAGCAAGAAACATATTACTCTAGGCAGTTCCGGGAGGGAAGGTTGCCAAGTTCTCTTTGCCGTTAGGACCGGTCTGAAAGTGCAAGACTAGTTCTCTCTCCGCCGCCCAATGAGAAGCCTTTTCAGTTATACCGAAAGTGAGCAAGCAAAACTGAGATTAACGGGTTTAGGATGGACGGGGGAATCCTAAGAAAAAAAGGAGCCAGCACATACAGAAACAAACGAACGAGCAAGCGATACTTGTCCGACCGACTTCAACGTTTTATTAGTTGGATTCGTGCCAGGAAGGTAAGTCCCTGCTAATTCCCTTGTCCGAACAGCTAACCGACTTTCTTTTTGTAAGAACTCCGCTTCTTTCCAAGAAAATATTATTCAGCAGAATATGGTCCTAATCCGAGTTTACACGAGCCAGATAAGAAAATTGAGACTTTGTAACAACGAGGTACGGCGTGAGACTATCTCTTTGAAATACTAGCCTAACTATGCAACATAGATATAAAGGTACGAAACACTAGCTTCTTCAACTCCTCGTACCCGCGAAAGAAACCATAAACCTAAAGAACTTGCCTCATATAACTTGAATTCGGTGCTGCCTTTCTTGCTTATCAAGTTACGCTATGAAGACGGGGAAGTTGGGTGGGCATAGAGAAAAAACAATATTCTTTTGATTCGAGAAACACAAAGAAAGAATCTGGCTTTCACGTTCATTCCTGGACTCGTAGACAGCTATACTTGTGCAGGAGAGTAGGCTTTGAAGCTTGACCGACCGAGCGGAACGTCAGTGAAGCAAGCCCATTCAAGTTACACGTCAGTGAAGTTACGCGAACGGAACGATAGTAAGTTAACGTCTCTGGCTCGTTCCATTCAGTCACTCGCTGCTAAAGAACCCAGAAAATAATAAATGATAAGAAAGCCAAACTCCACTATATATGGTAATATGAGTTAGTACCAACTACAGTTTTTTCGAGCTAGAGTGGCAAGGAACACAAGTGAAACGAGTAAGATTAGTGGAACGTGTTGCCGAGCGTCGGGTTGAAAACGCCATTAGTATTAGTGAAACGAGTTCAAATTATCTTATCCGTCTTGTTAAGAACATTTGATGTTACATTCTCCGCAGACATGGGAGTGCTTGGGTACTTTTCCCTAGAGAGTACGCGCGAGCATTCAAAACGTAGTAGCGAGCAAGCGATTGAGGGGAGCCATCCGTGGAGAAGATTGTTGTAAAAGGCAGTACGCGAGGCAGCCGAATAAGTTACATCTAAAGCGTGAGAGAAATCCAGACTATTTCAAATGCTAGGAAAGCGACATCGACAAACGAGACAGCCTATTAAGAAGTTGACCTTATTTATTAGAGGATAGCCACCTCTTTCTCCAGTCAACCTTCATGGGACCTCGCTGTGCCAGCCAATCCAGGCCTAGTATGAGGTCAGAACCCTGCACATCCAGTAATCTGAGATCACTCTTCAAATCAATGCCTTGTATGCCAAACTGCGCCCCTTTACAGAGAATCTGTCACTATCTTTTCACCATTTGCCACCATCACACACATAGGGGTAGTTTTGGAAATGTGAAATTCAGTGCCTTGCAAGATGGCCGGGGCAACAAAACTAGGAGTGGAACTGCTATCTATAAGTGCATAGATTGGAGTGTTTCCGAGCTAGCGCCCTGGATTTTCATGGAAAAACGTGAGTGGGGGTTCCCGTATGTAGCATGCATGCATCGAAACCAATCCTTCTTCAGCTTCCACAATCTCCTCAGGCACATGGCCATAGAAGGGAAGTAAGGAAGAGTATACGGATAAGATATAAGTCAAGGTGGGGCTAAGACCTATAAGTCAACGACTGAGGTTATAAGGGGAGTATTTTGGAATGCTGCTGTATTTTCTTTCGAAACCATTGAGTCGTAAATGACCTATTTAGTTAAGGATGAAATATTGATTGACTTTCCATTATACCCTTCTTCCAGCGAAGTGCTTTAACTCTCTGACATCTACCCTCTCTTCCAATCAAGTATCTAGAGAAGGTAGCGAGCCTTTTGAGGTATGGCCTGATAGCGCCATATAGTCTTGACCCGAATGCTTGAATTTCTGACCTCACTGGTCTCAAATAAATAGACTCTCCTATCCTCTTAAGGTTATCTATGCCCTCATACATTGATTGCTATACAGAATTGAGCATAAAGTACTTGAATATTGAGAATTATTCTGAGGCTGAGAGAGCAAGTAACTTAATGAAGCAAGACTTCGAAGAAAAGGAGAGAATAAGTGTTTCAAGTCGTAGTTGATAAAGTATCAAGTAGAGAAGTTCTTCCTAGCTTCTTTTCCAGCAAGAAAACGTAAACATTCAATACCACCCACATCTATTGCTTCGGTGATCTTACGTATTGACTAGAGCTTTCCTACTTCACATAACTTCAAGGCATCCATAGACATATCAATTCCAAAAAAGATTGGGAATACACGGGGTGATCTAAAAGGACTCGACACAAAGGTCAAAGCATTTCCACTATATTACTACTTCCTATCCTAAGCTTAAAGGCTTGACTCATCCTACACTTAACTAACTATATTATTCTTTACTAAACAGGCTATTAGCCGGCACAACACTCCTTTGAAGGCATAGCTCAAAGACGCATTCGACTTTCGCTTTCGAACATATATTACTGGCCTCTAACCAAGATTGACCGATACGCTCATTAGGGAACTTAGGCACTCGGAGAACCTACGAAGACAGGATAGTCAGCAACGGGTTACACCGAGAGAAATCTCTAACAACTCACTGAACACTCTACTTTCCACTGGGCTCTATTTTCCACTTCTCACTACAAATATTAAGCTATAACGGGTTGCGAATCCTAAGAGAATAGAAGCTATACATAAATACTTACTAGGCTACTTTGGGCTACTGATTCTACTGCTACTGATCTTCAAACATTTGACACACCTAGGCTCATTGAGAGGCTTACTTACTAGTCCACTAATAATGATTGGGACTAAGAACTCTCATACACTTCAGACTATATAGAAAAAGGTCAATCCTTCACATAAACACTGATTGAAACAGCTTACGAGTTAGCTTACTCCTGACTAAGGATAAAGCTGAAAAGGCAATTTCGCATATACGAATTTACCAGTGCGTCTGCTTTTTTGAGCTGTACCTCGAAGAAGCCCAAGAGTGATGAAGGTTCCACGCTCGTAAGGCTTTTCTCATATCGAATTATGACAAGCTCGCTCACATCCGAATGCGCACTCAACTCCTCCTAAAACATAGACCCAGCTCTCCTCACAGGAAAAACTCTCCCAAACTACCAGTCATGATGTCCCATGGGAGTAAAATGCTTCTAGAGCAAAAGTGTGCAGTACAGGATTTCATTCAGTACTATCTACCTTTACTTTACTTATATGATATATGAATGCTTCTGGGTCTACACCGTTGGCTCCGACTTGAACGGATTAATGAAAAGGAAATGCTGACCTGGGGGCAGGCATATCTTGCCCCACCTATATAATTGCTACTTTGAACATAATGGCTACTATATAATTGCTACTTTGAACCAGTCTCTTCGGTCTGACTGACCCTTTGTACCATCAAGATCCAGAACAAGCAAAATAGTCAATCCACCACTTAGGATAGTAACCTGTAGACAAGCCCACCTAGTATCTCATTAAATGCATTGTCAGGGGCCGGCCCGCCGCCCGGATCATAAACTGGCAAACTGCAGGAGAAGCGTATAAAAGAAAACCTGGATCTCAATACCCACTTTCAAAGTGGACTAAAATAAACACAGCATAGGATAATACTACAACCAGGTGCGTAATTCAGACATATACAGACACAAGAATATACATACACAAGGTTTTCTATAAGAACTCTTTTTCAGAACCGGTGCATAAGAAGGTATGCCGGTGGATAAGAAGGCATTGGAGAAAAGGGGAACGCACTCCTTTGTATTGCTTCTTTTGCCTACCTATACCGGGTTGGTCCAAAATAGGAGAAATCAAGTGTGGGCTCGCTAAGCTTGTCAGTTTGTTCACGAATACGTGCAGATGAAAGTATGCGGCACAGATAGATGGAGATTCCCACTCTTATCTACTTACTCAATCTATTATTATCTAATATGAAATGAAACCCAATCGGAGGAATTTGGCCGGTAAGCGCGACTGACACATTTTACGCATAGATGGTTTGATCCTGTACTCAAATGGTATTTTACTTAGTATTTCACAGTGGGGATGGAGACTGTTCAAGAGCACGCATCCGTTCCGTCTTGGCGCCTTGGTTCTACCAACAAAAGGCAGAAGTGGAATGTTTAGCAGTTAGCCCTTCCTTCCTTTGAGACCGTGCTAGAGGAAAAGCAGAGAGACCGCTGCTGAACGAATACAGAATAGAATGAATGCTGAGTGCATATTCCGTTACAGATCAACTATGTCTTGAACTCAAAGCAATGCTCGCTCTTTCTTTAGTTGGGTGGAAGGTTTGTTGGTTTCACTATCATCTGGGATCTTAGGATCTGCTAATCTAGGCGAAAACACTTGTTGGCTGGTAATGAATAAGGGCAATTTGGTGTTATTTTTTGTTTCAGTTTCATGGTGTTATTTTATCTTTCAAAAGGTGTGTGTGTAACTACGAGTATTGTCGGAATGGCTATGCGGTAAATAATTCCTAGTGTATGCTTGTCGGAATGGCTATGAGGTCAATATTTTGGAGTTTATGCCTATCAATATAACCATACTTGAGTGTGTGCCCTAGCCATGGTGTATAGGATAAAGGCGAATAGCGTTACGTCAACCCAGAAGGAAAGAATGCCCAATCTTTCACCTGTGTCTATAACTAACATATTTGTGGAGAACAAAAGGTCGGTCGAGTGTGCTACAATGATTTCTTGAATGAGAGGAGGCAAGTTATAGCGGTGCATTCTGAACGAATGAGATCTCCACTTTCGCTTTATGTTAGAAACCGCGGACAAGCAAGCACATCTTGGTGAATACGAATCTTTATGCTGCCCCATCCTCACTGCCTTTTCCTGACCCCTTGACCTTTCAAGTATAAGAGAGCCCTTTCCCTCCAAACGTTCTTCTATACATGAAGAATCACCCCTGTTCTTAAGGCCCCAACTTGAATGCACCACTTACTTCTATACGACCTGCACCCCATCCCACGAAACATAACACTATTTGGAATGCACTTCCATCCTTAAGGAAAGCTTACTATGAAGACTGACCATGCCGCCGTAACCCTATTGATTGATCGAAAAAAAAGCTTGGGCAACTTTGACATATTTACTGGGCGACTTACTTACACATATTTACATATCGAGTTTAGCTGCTTTCTTGTCTAGCTTGAAAAGAGAATTGGAATTTAGGCTCGCTCGATGGAAAGAAAACACGTGGAGTTCGTTCGCCTCTTTAACCAGCTATGTGAACCAATCCACAAAGACAGGGTGGTGTTACGTATCCAAATACTACTATACATTTACAGGTTCAATAACAAATTGGACCAGCAGCTTCGATGAGGGGAGGCTTTAATGACATCTTCTTTTATGTTTAGAAGTGCACCGTTGGCATATTAACCATTCTTTCATAGATCTTGTGGCTTCACTACAAAAGAACAAACGAAAAAAGAGAAATAGAGAGCACGACCATAGGTGTATCAAATTTGAGCCCTTGGGGCCGGAAAAAAGGCAGAAAAATAGGTTTCTACTTCGGTAGGCAAAAGAGCAGATGCTAGGAAGAAGTGATGCACTTTAACAACTTCAACTAGATACTTCTTCTCAGTCGTACGCAGCTCTGGTGGACAAAAGCAGGGGAAC